TTTTAGGGGGCACGCAAAGGATGATAGGAAATCCCGTCGTTAATTAAGAGATTATTTCGAATGAAAACCAATACTTCTGATCCAAAAATTTGTGCAATTACGAGACATGTTCATATGTCACCATATAAAGTACGGAGAGCGATTAATCAAATCCGTGGACGTTCATATGAAGAAGCACTTATTATTTTAGAATTTATGCCGTATCGAGCCTGTAACCCGATATTACAATTACTTTCATCCGCAGCCGCAAATGCTAATTATACTTTTGGATTAAAAAAAACAAATTTATTAATACATGAAATTCAAGTAAATAAGGGTACTTTTTTCAAACGATTCCAACCCAGAGCTCAGGGACGAGGATATCCTATACATAAACCCACTTGCCATATAATGATTGTATTAAAAACTATAGTATAAATAAGAGAAAAATAGATAAATTTATGGGACAAAAAATAAACCCACTTGGTTTTCGACTTGGTCTAACACAGAATCACTATTCATTTTGGTTTGCGAAACCAAAAAAATATTCTAAAATTTTTGGAGAGGATAAGAGAATCCGTGACTGTATCGGATTATATGTGCAGAAACACATAAGAAATTCGTCTAATTATGGAGGAATCGCTCGTATCGAGGTTGAGAGAAAAACAGATTTGATTCAAATTGAAATACATACAGGATTTCCTGCACTTTTAGTCGAAAATCGGAATCAGGGTATTGAACAATTAAAGTTAGATGTACAAAATACATTATTTTTCGAAAATCGTAAACTCCAAATGACTTTAGTAGAAATTTCTAAACCATATAGTGAACCTAATATTCTTGCCGAATATATTGCTTTGCAATTAGAAAGCAGAGTTGCTTTTAGACGAACAATGAAAAAAGCTATTGATTTAGCGAAAAAAACAAATATTGACGGAATTAAAATACAGATTGCAGGCAGACTTAATGGAGCTGAAATTGCTCGTGTCGAATGGGCACGAGAAGGTAGAGTTCCTTTACAAACAATGAAAGCACAGATTAATTATTGTTATTATGCAGCTCGAACAGTTTACGGGGTATTAGGAATAAAGGTTTGGATATTTCAAGACAAACAATAATTTATTTTTTGGAAGAATTTATTAAGATAATATTTGGACTTAAAAAAATAATATTTATTAAAAATTTAACGTAAAATTGCTATGCTTAGTCCCAAAAAAACAAAATTTCGTAAACACCATAAAGGAAATTTAAAAGGAATAGCTACTCGCGGTAATTCGATAAGTTTTGGCAAATTTGCCCTTCAAGCTATCGAACCTTCTTGGATTACAGCCCGACAAATAGAAGCAGGTCGACGAGCTATAACTCGTTATGCACGTCGAGGAGGTAAATTATGGATTCGTGTATTTCCGGATAAACCAGTAACACTTCGACCTGCAGAAACACGGATGGGTTCCGGTAAAGGTTCTCCAGAATATTGGGTAGCAGTAATTAAGCCAGGCAAAATTCTTTATGAAATTAGTGGAGTTTCTGAAAATGTTGCTAAAATGGCAATGAAAATAGCGGCATATAAAATGCCTATACGCACTCAATTTATTACAGCATCGATAAACGAAAACCGATAAATAAAATGAACTATTAATTACATAAAACTTATTTAAACAAATTTTCAAAATTCAACAAGCCTCCTCACTTTAGAGAAATAAAGGAGGCTTTTTCGGAGTAAAAACAATGATTCAATCTCAAACTTATTTAAATGTTGCAGATAATAGTGGAGCTCGGAAACCTATGTGTATTCGGGTTGTCGGAACGGGTGATGGAAAGTATGCAAATATTGGTGATATTATTATTGCGGTTGTTAAAGAAGCGGTACCAAATATGCCAATTAAAAAATCTGAAATTGTTAGAGCTGTTATTGTTCGGACCTGCAGAGAATTCAGACGAAATAATGGTTTAATAATAAAATTTGATGATAATGCTGCAGTCGTTATCAATCAAGAAGGAAATCCGAAAGGAACTCGTGTTTTTGGTCCGATCGCTCGAGAGTTAAGAGACTCTAATTTTACGAAAATAGTTTCATTAGCCCCGGAAGTTTTATAAACACATTTTTTTCGAATTATCAATTTATTCAAGGAGTTTCTATGACAAATGATATCATTGCGAGTATGGTAACTTCAATAAGAAACGCGAATTTGAAAAAACTAAAAACAGTTCGAATACCTGTTACTAATATGAGTAAAAATATTGCGAAAATTCTTTTTAAAGAAGGTTTTATAGATAATTTTATTGAAGAGAAAGAAAATAATAAAAATGTTTTATTTTTGAATTCGAAATTTCGGGGAAAAAAAAAAAAGTCTTATATAACAACTTTAAGACGGATTAGTAAACCAGGTTCACGAATATATTCTAACCATAAAGAAATTCCGAAAATTTTGGGTGGAATGGGAATCGTAATTATTTCGACTTCTCGTGGAATTATGACAGATCGGGAAGCTCGACAACAAAAACTTGGAGGCGAACTTTCATGTTGTATATGGTAGATCAAAATATTTGATGGAAAAAAATTATTGATTAATGAAATTTTTTCAGTTATGTTGATTCATTAAATAAGGAGACTTTTCTTTTGATGAAGAAACAAAATTTAATTGATATGGAAGGTATCGTCACAGAATCTCTCCCTAATGCAATGTTTCGAGTTTATTTAGATAATGGCTGTCAAGTTTTGACCCATATATCGGGGAAAATTCGACGAAATTATATTCGAATATTACCGGGAGATCGAGTAAAAGTCGAATTAAGTCCTTATGACCTAACTAAAGGTCGTATAACTTATAGACTTCGAACAAAATCTTCTAATAATTAATGATATGTAGTAAAAGACGAAAAGGAGGTTGAAATTCTATGAAAATCCGTGCTTCTGTTCGTAAAATCTGTGAAAATTGTCGATTGATTCGACGCCGAAGACAAATTATGATAGTTTGCTCTAATCCGAAACATAAACAGAAACAAGGTTAAAAAAACTTTCTTGGATGTACGTAACATATATATATAAAGTATAACAGATTATGACAAAATCTATGAAAAAGATTAATTTGCGTAAAGGAAAACGTAGATTGCCCAAAGGAGTTATTCATATTCGAGCCAGTTTCAATAATACCATCGTAACTGTTACAGATATTAGAGGACAAGTTGTATCATGGTCATCTGCAGGTGCTTGTGGATTTAGAGGAACCAAAAAGAGTACTCCGTTTGCAGCTCAAACTGCTGCCGAAAATGCCATTCGAACATTGATTGATCAGGGCATGAAACACGCTGAAGTTATTATTAGTGGTCCAGGTCCCGGTAGAGATACAGCTTTGAGAGCAATCCGTCGCAATGGTGTAATACTCAGTTTTGTACGTGATGTGACTCCAATGCCACATAATGGGTGTCGACCTCCGAGAAAGAGACGTGTATAGATAGAAAAATATTATAAAAAGATTAATATGATTCAAGATGAAATAAAAGTTTCTACTCAGACACTACAATGGAAGTGTATTGAATCGAAGATGGAAAGTAAACGTCTTCTCTATGGTCGTTTCGCCATTTCACCCTTCAGAAAAGGTCAAGCCAATACAGTTGGAATAGCTATGCGTAGAGCCTTACTTAACGAAATTGCAGGAACTTCTATTACATATGCTAAGATAAAGAAAATAAACCATGAATATTCTACGATGAAGGGTTTACAAGAATCTATTCATGATATTTTAATAAATTCGAAAGAAATAATTTTAAAAAGTGAATCTTTTGAACCTCAAAAAGCATATATTTCCGTTTTAGGACCTAAAAAAATAACTGCTCAAGATATTAAAGGACCTTCTTGTGTCAAAATCGTTGATGATACACAATATATAGCAACTTTGAATAAAGAAACTTCATTAGAAATTGAATTGAATATTGAAAAAGATCGTGGATATCGTATTGGACATTTAGAAGGATTTCAAGAGGGTATATTTCCACTAGATGCAGTTTTTATGCCAATAAGAAATGCAAATTATAGTGTTCATTCTTTTGAGAGTGAAAAAGAAACGAAAGAAATACTTTTTCTCGAAATATGGACCGATGGAAGTTTGACCCCAAAAGAAGCACTTTATGAAGCTTCTCGCAATTTAATCGATTTGTTTATTCCCTTAGTAAGTTCGGAAAAGAAAGGAGAAGATTTTGGAACAGAAAAAAAAAAAGAATCGACTATTTTTTATTTTCCTTTTCAATCAGTATCAGTTGATATTGAAAAAATGACGAAAGATGTTGTTTTTAAACATATATTTATTGATCAGTTAGAATTACCGGCCAGGGCATATAATTGTCTTAAAAAAATGGATATACATACAATAGCGGATTTATTACATTATAGTGAAGATGATTTAGTTAGGATTAAAAATTTTGGGAAAAAATCGGTAGAACAGGTTTTGGAATCATTGAAAAAGCGGTTTTCGATTGGATTGCCTGGAGAGAAAAAGTAATCTTACTTTTTCTCCCTAGATGATTCACGCTAATCGGATAAAAAAAATTGGTTGTATATTATTTGTATATAAAAAAATGCAAATTTTTTCTAGTTTGACTAACACAAACTTTAAAATAATCCTAAAGTCAAAGATTTGTCGATAGGTAACGCAGCTCCGATACCTAACCAAATAGCCACAACAGTTCCTATTAAAAATACGGTAGTAGCTACTGGACGACGAAAAGGATTCTGAAATTTATTAACATTTTCTAAAAAAGGAACTGTTGATGATCCTGCAGGAACAGAAGCCATTAGAAGTACACCTAATAATTTATTGGGTACAGTACGAAGTATTTGAAAAACCGGGAAAAAATACCATTCTGGTAGAATTTCCAGAGGAGTTGCGAAAGGATTTGCAGGTTCACCAATCATTGAAGGTTCGAGAACAGCTAAACCTACAATACATGCGATCGTGCCTAAAATAACGACCGGAAAAATATATGAGAGATCATTTGGCCAAGCAGGTTCACCATAATAATTATGTCCCATACCTTTAGCCAATTTAGCTCGTAATATAGGATCACTTAAATCTGGTTTTTTTGTTATCAGGGTAGATCGAAAAATAAGAATCTCCAAAAAGAATCGGACCTGATAATTAAATATCATCCGACTCAAACATAAGTGAATAAGTCAAAACTTTATGTTCATAATTCAAGTTTAATTTAAAAATTTTTTTGAATCGTCTTTATTCTGTTCCTAAACAAAATTTTACTTCTTAATAATTTTGCTCCCCTTTTTCGTTAGATCTATTTATTTCTCCGATGGTAGGAAAAAAAAACAACGGAAATGAATGAATTTTTAATACTATAATTTTATTATGTTCGAAATATTCAAATATATTTTGGATTTTACGAAGTCGTTAATATTCAAATTTGATCATAGAAAATTTTATATTATATAGACAATATAGAATTATCCAAGTTTTTTCTGGAAAAAAGAGTTGGAAAAATTACATAATCTTATCGAATTATGTGCAACAGATTCAAACAAATTTCTGTACAAACAAAATTATTATTAAATAGAGTCACACACTCCCATAATCCACTTTCCTTTTTGAAAATATATATTAAAATTAGAAAAAAATTTGTTTTAGATGAAACTTCAAAATCTGAGACAGATTTAACTAAAAAGGATCCATAGAATAGGAAAAATATAATATGGCAATAAAATAAATATTTATCATTTTTATTCTTACAATCATATAAAAATTATAATGGACCTGAAATACCCTGTTTACGAATCATTAAAAAATGCATTGACATAAATATGGCAGTTAACGAAGGTGAAACGAAAGTATGTAAGCTATAAAATCGAGTTAACGTAGATTGACCGACGCTTACACTTCCACGCAACGGCTCGACCAAAAGAGAACCGATAACTGGAATAGCTTCTGGTACACCGGTTACAATTTTAACAGCCCAGTAACCAATTTGATCCCAAGGTAAAGAATAACCTGTCACACCAAAAGATACCGTTAAGACTGCTGGAATAACACCAGTAACCCAAGTTAATTCACGAGGTTTTTTGAACCCCCCGGTAAGATAAACCCGAAAAATGTGTAGAATCATCATTAAAACCATCATACTGGCTGACCAACGGTGGACCGAACGAATAAGCCATCCAAAATTAACTTCGGTCATAATATATTGAACAGACGAAAAAGCTTCTGTTACGGTTGGACGATAATGGAAAGTCATAGCAAATCCCGTCGCGACTTGAACCGAAAAACAAGTTAAAGTAATTCCTCCCAAACAGTAGAGAATATTCACATGAGGGGGAACATATTTACTTGTTATATCATCCGCAATTGCTTGAATTTCTAAACGTTCTTCAAACCAATCATATACTTTATTGAGATAGATTTTCTTCTCTAAAAACTGTAAATGATTATTTCTGATCTTGCAGCTTGAACAAAAAAAAATTTGTTTATGACTCAGGTTTTGAAAAAACATAAATTTATATATTATCCGCTTTGAGTAATCTTTTTATTCTTTATTTTCTTGTTCAAATCTTAATATTCGAATTTAAACCATAGATTTTTATTTAATCCCGTTGTATGGAAAAGATATAGTGAGTAAAAAATCTTTTTTTAATTTTTTCACAAATACCTTACTTAAATATTATAAAAACCTATGAATATTTTGCTATTACCGAAATAAAAAAAATATTATAGTTTTTTTGATAACGAAACCCAATCTATAAATTTAGATAAATTAATCATAGTTTAATTTCCTATTTTATGTGCTCTAAATGTTAAAAATTTGCAAACATTTAACAGAATAAAAACTTACTTTTAATATATTTGATATAGCAGTAACACGTTCTTTTGCAATAAAAAAAGATTTGTTTAAACAAGACGCACACCCGTATTCAAAAATCCTTAAAATTGATAATTACACGATTAGACTACCAAATTTATACTTTCATTTTTCGTTGCATTTTGAATTGCCGCGGAGAACGCGGCAATTCCTTTTCTAGTGTTTCTTCCTACCAACTGACCGAAACACCATCCGACAAAACAGAAGAATTATAAAGTTCTAAAATAGCGACTAGAAAAACAGCAAAAAGGGCCATCATAACACCCATAAAAGGTGTAGTTCCCCAACCAGGAGCCACTTTTCCATATTCTGAATTCAATGGTTTTAATATATCACCTATACCACTTTTTTTACCTTTCGTCCTAGGAACGTCATCAATTATTTGTGTAGCCATAAAACTTGCCAGATTAGTTGAGGTTTATTAACTTTTTGTACTATTATATTGAAAAATATACATCAAAATATACCATCATTATCTTTGGGATCATTCAACAATGGAAACTGCAACTTTTGTCGCTATCTTCATATCCTGTTTACTTGTAAGCTTTACCGGTTATGCTCCTTATACTGCATTTGGAAAACCTTCTAATGACCTTAGGGATCCATTCGAAGAACATGAAGATTAACTAGACTAATGACTTTATTATTAAAGTCATTAGTTCAAATTTTTTAATTCAATATGAAATTTTTACTTTTTGCCTTTAGTCTGTATTTTAGGTGGTTCTCTGAAAAAGATTGCGAAAAAAATAATCCCTAAAGTACCTACCAATAAAAATGTATAAACCAATGCTTCCATATATTTGTATATTAAATATGAATTTACAGATAACTTTCGTACTAGTGAATGAGAATGTTTCAAAAAAAGTATTATTTATTACAAATCGATCATTCTGAAACATCAAAGTTTCTTATCAAAGTTTTTTACGTTTCTTATTTTCGTAAAACAAAATCAAATTATTTGTCGTTTTGTTGTTGGATCACCCAATTTTTGGAAAGCTCCAAACTCAACCTGTGCATCCAAATCTGGATCAATTCCTGCAAAAACATCCCGGAATAAAGTTCGGGCACCGTGCCAGATGTGACCGAAAAAGAAAAGAAGAGCGAAAGTAGTGTGACCAAATGTGAACCAACCGCGTGGGCTACTCCGAAAAACACCATCAGATTTTAAAGTAGCACGATCAAATTCAAAAATTTCACCTAATTGAGCACGTCTAGCATATTTTTTTACAGTTGCAGGATCACTAAAACTAACTCCATCAGGTTCACCCCCATAAAATTCAACAGTTACACCTACCTGTTCAACACTATATTTCGATTCCGCTCTTCTAAATGGAACATCAGCTCGAACAATCCCTTGTTCGTCAACCAATACAACAGGAAAAGTTTCAAAAAATGTTGGCATACGACGAACGAAAAGTTCATTACCTTCTTTATCCTTAAAAACAGCATGGCCTAACCAACCAACTGCTATACCATCTCCATTATCCATTGCACCAGCTCTAAACAACCCCCCTTTAGCAGGATTATTTCCAATATAGTCATAAAAAGCTAATTTTTCAGGAATTTTAGACCAAGCTTCTGATAAACTGAAATTTTCAGATTCGCTTGAACGAATTCTCCGATCTATTTCCTGTTGAAAAAATCCTTGGTCCCATTGATAACGAGTAGGACCAAATAATTCAATTGGAGTTGCCGCGGATCCATACCACATAGTTCCAGAAACGACAGATGCGGCAAAAAAAACAGCTGCAATACTACTAGATAAAACTGTTTCAACATTCCCCATTCGTAATCCCTTATACAATCTTTGAGGAGGACGAACACTAAGATGAAACAAACCGGCTGATATACCTAAAATACCTGCAGCAATATGGTGTGAAGCAATTCCTCCAGATATGAAAGGATCAAAACCTTCAGCACCCCAAGCTGGTGTTACAGGTTGGACTTTACCCGTCAAACCATACGGATCAGAAACCCATATTCCAGGACCAAATAAACCTGTTACATGGAATGCTCCGAACGCAAAACAAAGTACACCAGAAAGAAACAAATGAATTCCAAAAATTTTTGGTAGGTCTAAGGATGGCTTACCTGTACGTTCATCACGAAATAACTCTAAATCCCAATATACCCAATGCCAAATAGCTGCCAGAAAGAGTAACCCTGATAAAATAATATGTACTGCGGCTACTCCCTCATAACTCCAGAGACCTGCATTAGTAACAGTTTCTCCCGTGATACTCCAACCCCCCCACGATTTAGTTACTCCTAACCGGGTCATAAAAGGTATAACAAACATACCTTGTCTCCACATTGGATCAAGAACGGGATCAGAAGGGTCAAAAACGGCTAATTCGTACAAAGCCATCGAGCCTGCCCAACCAGAAACTAAAGCAGTATGCATTAAGTGTACGGCAATTGAACGACCTGGATCATTTAAAACGACTGTGTGAACGCGATACCAAGGTAAACCCGTAAGAATACCCCTTTCTCAAAAATGATTAAAAATTTATGTAACTTTCTCGCATTGAAATTCCATTAGTTTTTTACGCTCCGTATTCTTTTTTAACCATCCTAGATGCGGAGTAAAAAACTAATAAAATTTTTACCAATAAATATAAGCATAAACAGTTTAACATTTCTATATTTGTATTAACAATAGCGAGATTGGTTACATTAAAACTAAAATTCTTTCTTATTCAATCTTTTTCACTCATTCCACGATGATAAAAAACCAAACAATTATGATTGAAAGTTTCAACCATATTTCTATATAAATATATATATATATTTTTTCATATTCATATATATTCATTCATCCTATATATTCATTCACTATGTATATTTATTTATAATCGGGGTTACATATACAATTGAAATTTATACGTTTTTTTTATCAAACCATAGGGTTGTAGTTAATTTATAGGAAAAAAAAATGCCTATTGGTGTTCCAAAAGTTCCTTTTCGTCTCCCTGGAGAAGAAGATGCTGTATGGATTGACGTATAATGCGATTCTTTCAATAATGTAGTTTTATGGAAATCAACCCATTAGCTTTTCTATGTCCAAATCGTTTTTTTTATTTACCTAATTTCGATTACGGTTTTGAGAAAATAAAGCGTGAATTCTTTTAGTCGGAGAATAATGGAATTCAAATAGATTCAAAATCTATGGTTAATAAAATTTAATTTTATTTTAAAACTTCCTTTAAGTACTTATTAGAGGATTATGAAACAACATCAAATTTTAATAAAAATACGAATTTATTTGTTTGTGCGTACGAATAAAAATGAAATCAATTTTTATGAAGTAGAATATAAACCTAAAGATTTTTCTAAAAACTATTTTAAAGATGAGAAATATTCATTGTAAACAATAAAAGAATTGATATATATATATATCAGTGTATGGCAAATTGGGTTCCAATAAATGAAAAATAAATTTAAAAATCTTTATTACATTTTTGAATCCGATTCTATAAAAATAAAAAATTTTTTACAATAATGTAAGCTGTATGTTTTCATAAGAAGCTTGTACAGTTTTTTAAGAAAAATAAATCAAATTTTCTTGATCAATCGACTTTATCGGGAAAGATTACTTTTTTTGGGTCAACAAGTGGATGATGAAATTGCAAATCAACTTATTGGTATTATGATGTACCTTAATGGGGAAGACGAAAGTAAAGATATGTATTTATACATAAATTCTCCTGGTGGCGCTGTTCTAGCCGGAATTTCCATTTACGATGCAATGCAATTTGTTGTACCTGATGTACATACAATCCGTATGGGATTAGCAGCATCAATGGGTTCTTTTATTTTAACAGGAGGAGAAATTACTAAACGTATAGCACTACCTCACGCTTTGTGCCAATGATTTTTCTTCGTCTATACCAAAAAAGGTAATGATAACATGACATCCATATTTTTATACAGGAATAAGAAAAACAAAGTATAGAAAATATTTTTTTTAAGTGTTTATTCTAGCGTTATAAATTCATTCTCATAATAATTTTTTTGAGTAAAATTAAAAAACTTTGGAATTGCTTAATTAATCTCTTTCTATAGCAATCGAACTATCGGGATGGAAAGGATAGCTTTGAATTATAGAAGTTAAATATAATAAATTTATTTATTATCTTCAAATAAAATATGATTGTAAATAGAGCTGTATGCATTTCGAAACGCATGTACAGTTCATTGAGTTTTGTTTATAGAAAATGGGAATGAACAATCAAAAAACAGGGTAATGATTCATCAACCTGCTAGTTCATATTACGATGGACAAGCCGGAGAATGTATTATGGAAGCAGAAGAGGTTTTGAAACTTCGTGATTGTATTACTAAAGTTTATGTACAACGAACTGGTAAACCTTTATGGATTATTTCTGAAGATATGGAAAGGGATGTTTTTATGTCAGCAAAAGAAGCAAAACTTTATGGTATTGTTGATTCAGTTGCTATAGAAAACAATTCTAATTCTAATAAGAATTAAAAACGAGTTCTTAATTTATTAGAGTTAGGTTTATCCAAACTAGAAAAAAATTTTGCATATTTAAGTCACAATGCCTACTATTCAACAATTGATAAGGAATGAGAGACAACCAATTAATAATGAAACAAAATCGCCAGCCCTAAAAAAATGTCCTCAACGCCGAGGAGTATGTACTAGAGTGTATGTGTGACTTGTTTGAATGGAAAATATTAGAATAGGAAAAATCAATGTTGCATAAAAACTTTCTTATATCAATAGTATTAATATAGATTATTAATTTTTTTCTTCCTCATCAATCTATAGTTTCCTTGGGTGCAAAACCACTCATTTTGAGTATAAAATGGAAAACTTTTCTTAATAGTAACGACTGATTTTCAATATATTAAGCAAGAAATATTTTAAAAGTTTTTTTAATAATATAATATAACTTATATTGGGTGTAGAGACGAAACTGAAAGGTCAGCTATCCAGCTAACTTTCGAATTACATGCCATTAGGAAATAAGAAATTTGGAGAGAAGTTTGAAAAACGGAAATTGTACGAATGACTGATATTAGAAAAAATTATAGATTACCGAGCTTTGGCATATAGGAAGGACCTATTCGTTGAGGGAGGAACTATAGAAACAAAGGAATTCATAAATTTTCTTATTTGAAGGTCCTATCCCCCAGGGACTAAGATGGCGGAACACCGAAAAGATTTATGATTAAGGAAGGTTATAGTAGCAAAACTTTTTGGTATTCTTTCTTTATACATGAGAAAATTACGCGATTTTTCGTAACAATTGGGAAAGAGCATTATATATAAGAGAGAGAAAATAGCGAAATACATCTCAAACTTGACAAAAAATGAATGGAAGCAATATAATAAAAAATATTTATTTCAAAATAATTTTCTGATAGAGACACACCCAAATTTCATCTTTGTCAGATGATCCGAACAAATTCAAAGAGTATATATATCAATGACTAGAGTAAAACGTGGTTACGTAGCACGAAAAAGACGGAAAAATATTCTCACGCTTACATCCGGATTCGAAGGAACTCATTCTAAACTTTTTAGGACTGCTAATCAACAAGGAATGGGTGCATTGGTATCATCTCAGCGTGATCGGAATAGACGAAAAAGAAATTATCGACGTTTATGGATTACTCGAATAAACGCTGCAGCGAAAACTAATGGAATTTGCTACAATAAATTAATTGAATATTTATATAAGAAAAACATTCTTTTAAATAGAAAAATTATTGCTCAAATAGCTACATTTGATAAATCTTGTTTTTCAACATCGATCCAAAACGTTATTCCAAAATAGTAAAAAACCTCTCCGGAGTTTATTCAAAAAAATCTCTAGAGAGGTTGATAAGAGAAACTAATAAAAAATAACAAAATTGATTTTCATTGTTTAAAAATGGTAATAAGGATAGAATACGCGCTCGTTTAATCGCTATAGTTAATAAACGTTGTTGTTTCGAAGTTAACCTATTCATTCGCCGAGATAGAATCTTCCCCTGTTCACTGATAAATCGACGAAGTAAATTCATATTTTTATAATCAATAATTTCTCCTGACCTAATGGGTGGCATACGCTTACGCGAAGATTTCTTAGATTTGTTCATAATTCGAATTTATAAACCTTTAAATTATTTTTTATTTTTTCATCTCCCTATGAAGCGTATGTTTGTTACAATAACAACAAAATTTTTTTAATTCCAATCTAATTGGTGTATTTCGACGATTCTTTCGAGTAGTATATCTAGAAATACCTTTTTTTCTTTTATCACCCCGAGTACATTCAGTGCATTCTAAATTAATTGTTATCCTTATTTCTTTACCCTTAACCATAATCCTTCCTAAATTCTCAATTTGAATCAATTATTAAAAAATATTTTTAAATAAAGGAAATTTTTTGACGATTGAACGTTCAAAAAACTCGTTTGTTTGAAATACATCTTTATTTTAATATTCTAGAGAGATGGAAGAACTAGGGCATCCGGAAAAAAACGATTAATCTCGATTAATAATCCAGCTAAAAGGATGAACCACAGTGTAGCTAGAACAGGTGCAGTAGAAAGATATGTTTTAACATCTTGCATTTTAAATTACTCCTTTTTTCATACTAAAAATTCTATTATATATATAAAATCTTATTATATATATATATATATATATATATATATATATATATATGAACTATATACAGTATGTATTATAGACAGTTATACTGAATGGATTAATAAAAAAAACATTTTTGAAATTCGATTTGGGAAAATTAGTAAGGATAGAGTAGGAAGTTCAGTGGGCAAAAGAGGGAAAAGAGGTTACAATATATGTAAGAAAAAAGGGATCAGGGATGTAGCGCAGTTTGGTAGCGCGTTTGTTTTGGGTACAAAATGTCGCAGGTTCGAATCCTGTCATCCCTACCTCACAAATTATAAGTTATAAGTATAATTATAACTTATAATCAAAATATTCACTAAAATAGTGAATCGTATTTTCGATTTATCCATTTCATAATAAACGCGCTCTTAGTTCAGTTCGGTAGAACGTAGGTCTCCAAAACCTAATGTCGTAGGTTCGAATCCTACAGAGCGTGAATCTGTTCGATTGATCGAATTTTTTTGGCGAGGGGGATGGGAAAAAAAAATTGGAATTTAAAGATCCGATTGGTCCCCCCGCCGATATTGGAGATATGCGGTCACGAATAATCCGAGTAAAGTTATGGGAATTGAACCTAAAACGATGCCAGATAATAAAGCTTCAACCATTTCTTCTTATTCCTCCGAATCAATATAATAAGTACTAATCGAGATAGTATTTCAATTTACTATGAATCTCAAAGAGTGTGAGAAATACAATGAAATTTGAATACCCTGTTTAAAAAATTTTCAAATAAGTTGTATTTTATTTAATCCAATAGATAAGACTAACGCTACTATTGAGGCGCCAAACAAAAGAATGAAATAACTAATTAGAGTAAGCATAAAGAATTCCCCCAATAATCGGTAATAATAAATTTATTGTAAACTTTGAGTGGATATTGAAAAATAGGGATGTACATTGGGAACATCAAAATAGGTTGTAAATCTTTATATAAATTTTATGTATTAAAAATATTTTTAGTATAGTATATATAATTTTACACTCAATAACTAGGAATCAACTAAAAATTTTTGAATATTAAATTTCATTTGAAATTTCCTCAAATATTTAATATATATTAAGTATTTTATATTTTCTGATTCTATTCGAGAGTATAGGATTGAATGAGGAACTAAAAAAAATTTTTGAATTTTATTCAATTCATGTTGCTGCATAGAAAGAACATTAGCTATACTAAATTAGTATACTTTAGAAATACCTTCGGTATAAAAAATGACAATATAACAGAGACTCAATTATTTTTATAAGATTGAAAATTTTTTGAATAATTTACTCTTTGTGAAAAAATATATATATGGAGCTAACCATGTCTGGGAATACAGGAGAGCGTCCCTTTGCCGATATAATTACTAGTATTCGATATTGGGTAATCCATAGCATTACTATACCTTCTTTATTTATTGCTGGTTGGTTATTCGTTAGCACAGGATTGGCTTATGATGTATCTGGAAGTCCCCGTCCAAATGAATATTTTACAGAAAAGCGACAAGAGGTTCCATTAATAACTGGCCGTTTTAATTCGTTGGAACAAATTGATGAATTTACGAAATCCTTTTAGGAGGCTTTAATGACTATAGATAGAACTTATCCAATTTTTACAGTAAGATGGTTAGCTGTTCATGGATTAGCTGTACCAACAGTTTTCTCTCTGGGAGCAATATCAGCAATGCAATTTATTCAACGATAAACCAAGAAAAATTTTTGAAAAAATGACACAACCAAATCCAAACAAACAAAGTGTAGAATTAAACCGTACTAGTCTTTATTGGGGTTTGTTACTAATATTCGTACTTGCTGTTTTATTTTCTAATTACTTTTTCAATTAGATTTTTATAAAAAAAAAATTTTACCTTACCTGGAAATAAAAAAATTTTTAATTTATTTGTAACTGTATATATTTCAAGTTAAGACTACTCAATATGATTTTAAAAAGGAGTAAATTGAATGGCCAATACTACCGGAAGGATTCCTTTATGGCTAATTGGTACCGTGACTGGTATACTCGTAATAGGTTTAATAGGTATATTTTTTTACGGATCATATTCTGGTTTAGGATCGTCCTTGTAATCAATGAAAAGAATATGGTATTAAAAGAGAGTATAAATACTAAATATTGTTAGAACTAAAAAAATCTTTTTTTTTGGGTAAAATAGACAATAATATAATATTATTGTCTATTCTCTATAAAAGAATTAAAAAAAATTTGATTTTTTTAATCAAAAATTCATTTCAGCTAATTGTACTTTTTCAAATTGTTTCTTTTTCAGTACCAAAAAAATTTGTGCTAGAATAACCGATCCGAAAAATAGCAAAAGACCTTGAATACGTACCGGATCTTGAAGTACCACTTCAGCGTCACCCTGACCAAAGCCACCTACGTTTGGATTATTGGTCAAAGGTTGATCAACTTTAACAGCTTCCCCTTCTGAAACAATAAGTTCTGGTCCTCGAGGCACAATATCGACAACTTTGCGACCATCAGATATATTTTCAATTGTTATTTCATACCCCCCTTTTTCCCTACGCAAAATCCTACTAATTTTCCCTGATATTGAAGCATTATAAACTGTATTATTACTTTTACTTCCATCAGGATAAATTTGACCTCTACCCCTATTACCACCAACATAAATTGGATATTTTAGATAATACGCTTCTTTATCGACGGCCGGATCTGGAGAAAGAATTGGAAAAATAATTTCATTATAATTTTGACCCGAAACCGGACCTATTACTAAAATATTTTTTTTATCATTGCTATAAGGTTGGAAAAAAAGATTACCAATTTTTTTTCTCAACCCGGGAGGAATTCGATCAGAAGGAGCTAGCTCAAAACCTTCTGGTAAAATAAGAACTGCTCCTACGTTCAAAGAACCTTTTTTACCATTAGCAAGTACTTGTTTAATTTGTATATCATAAGGAATTTTAACAACCGCTTCAAACACTGTATTTGGAAAAACAGATTGTGGAACTTCAATATCAACAGGTCTTTTAGCTGGGTGACAATTTGCACAAACAATCCGACCAGTTGCTTCTCGTGGATTTTCGTAACCCTGTTGCGCGTAGATAGGAAAAGCTTCTGAAGCATATGACCAAATTATTGTATTAAGGAGAATCATTATAGAGATAGCACATGTTATAATCAAGTTATTAAAGTTTCTGTTTTGCATGGTTTGATCATTCATTTGAAATAATGTTTACAAAAAATTTTTGGATGAATTGCCAATTTTACAAAATTTGACATTCTAGTAATAATAATAATAATAAATATTAAAAAAATTTTTATACGCTATTTGATAGACATTTAATGTATATAATAATATATTGAAGAACTTTCTTTGATGAATTTGATACGAATAGAAAAAATTTAAAATTTTATTCATTCATAGTATGATAGGTTGCTACGATAGAAGGCGATATCCGATTTGAATGACGAAAAATTAAATATTTAAAAACTGTGTCTAGTATAACTGGAAACGTTGAAACAAAACACGAAATTACATGTTTATTATGACTAAGTCCAAAATGTTCTAAACAAGAACTTATTAAAATCTCCCAACCATGGGGAGAATGAAATCCGATACATAAATCAGTTAATAAAAGAATAAGAAAAGCTTTCGTTGTATCACTTAAACTATAAAATAATTCTTGCGCCCACGAATTCAGAATAACGAGACGCTCTTTCCCTAACACAAATAAACTGCTTGGAATGATAAAACAAAGAAAATCTGTTAACAAATGTAAAATAGTTTGAATACTATCATTATTATGAATTCGAATCAGATTAAGAGTTTGTTTATGAATTTCTTTAGTTAAATTTTGAGATTGCATTTCATTCGAAGAAAATGTAATTATATTATCTAGCCAAAAAAGTTCTTCAATTTCTTGAAGTCTTTCTAAAGCCTTTTCTTCCTGAAATGAACTCAAAAATATTTGGGATTGATAAATATTCCACAAATTTTCAACCCAAAAATTTAAAAAACATTTTTGAGATAGGATAGAAACGCCTAGAGGAAGGAAAAATAAACATCCGATATATTGTAAAGAAACCAATGCTTGATATTCCACTAATCGAAATTCTTTTAATACAAGCGAATTTGATTGATCTGTTAGTTCCGCTTTGAATCTAGAAAAAGTTCGAGTGATAGAACGTGGCACAAAACCTATTGATTCATAAGTTATAGATTTTGACACAGATCCGTCTTTCGGTAGAAAAGACAAAAGAGTTTTATCTTTTTCTTTCGATGATAGAAAGGCTGAAAGTAAGTAATAACGTTTCCAACTTTCCGAATCATTTATAGTAGTTTTAATCCAAACTAATTTTCTATTAATTTTTCTTTTATTCCTACCAATTCGTGCGAAATCTGAATGAAAATTTTTTTTTTCAAAAACAAGATTGAACAATTGAGTGAAATATAAACTAAGTTTATATTTTAAGAGATTACAATAAATTGTAAAAATAGAATTTCGTAATTCTGTATTTATGTAATGAAAAACAGATTGCCAGGATGGTTTCGATGAAAAAAGCATATTTTTATACAAAAAATAGTTTTTTTTTATTTTCTGTATACGTTTACTGGCTTTATATGCTTCTCCTAGATGATAATATGGAAGAACATAAATTTGGTAAAAAATTTGCCAAAAAATTCTTTTTTTTTTCATAGATTTTTCTCGGATAGAAAGGTTAAAAATAACCTTTGAATACCTTCAATCGGAACTTTCGGAGAACGGGCTAACTCAGCAGCTTTATCTTCCATTTCTTTTAATGTTAAATATTCTTCAATTCCACCTAAAGGTATACTTTGTTGACTTTTCATTCTCATGTACAAGATTCGACGGGATAAAAAACCTTCTTGAACTTCCATTCGTATTGCTTGGATATCCCTAATGGGAAACTGGATGGAAACACGACGATTTTGACCCGGAAATCCCCAACGGAAAATATAAAATAATCCTTTTTGTTTATCAAATTCATTATAACCACTACCTACATTTAAAAAAATAGTAAACCATAGGTAAAAACTAATAAATGACCCAGCGATCCCATAGAAACACATTACAATTCCTTGTGGAATGAATAAAATTTCGTCCGCGGAAAAAAAAGGTAATAAATTTGTTTTTAGATAACTAGAAGATCCGACAGAAAAGAAACCTAGTGCACCTAATAAAAGAAGAATAGCCCAACAATAATTACTAAATCTTCGCGATCCTATTACGAAATCTAATTTAAGAGAATCTACTTTTGAATGCATAAAAGAGTTTCCTGAGAATGATTCGATAATGGTGATAAAAAAATATTGATTATTTTTTAATTGAAACATACTCAATACTTTCTTACAAATAACTAATATTATAATTAAATAAAAACTTTGTTTTACCTTCTACAAAATATTATAAATATATATATTCATGATATTTCGTAAAAGGTGAATAAGATTTAACACCTACCTAAAAAATTATGAAATTTCATCTTGTTCAATATATATGAACAACGAAGCCATAGTAATAGCAGGAAAAATTAATCCAACTGGTGGGACGGGAATAGGAGGTAGAGAAAAAGCTGTCATAGGGGGATACCCGAGGAAGATAAAGAAATAAATATAATAAGAGTTGTTTAAACTCAAACTAAATTAAAATTATATCTTATTTTAATAAAAAATAATAATTTTTTATTGAGATACAATATAATCTGGATTAATTATTTTCGAAAAGGAATGTATGAATTAACGCAAATAATATAAAATTTTTTTTAGATTTCGAAAATAAATTTTATACTTTTCTCTTACACGGAGCAGTAGCATATAACTCAAACGGTTCACTTAAAACACCCTTTAAAAGATTTCGTGGAACAATTAAATCAAGTAGACCATGATTAAATAATGACTCTGCAACTTGAAAACCATCTGGTATTTTTTGGCGTAAAGTCTGTTCAATAACTCTTTTACCTGCAAAAGCAATATACGCTTTTGGTTCTGCAATAATAATATCCCCTAACGTGCCAAAACTCGCAGTGACTCCCCCTGTTGTGGGATATGTAAGAATCGCTATATAAAGTAATTTTTTTTGAGCCTGATGTATTTGCAAAACCGGAGAGATTTTCGCCATTTGCATCAAACTTAATGTTCCTTCTTGCATACGTGCCCCGCCAGAAGAACATACTATAATTAATGGTATTGATGCTTGAGTAGCATATTCAATAAGACGAGTAATCTTTTCTCCCACAACAGATCCCATACTACCTCCCATAGATTGAGAATCCATAACTCCAAATGCAATAGTAATACCATTTGATTGACCAATTCCTGTTTGAACAGCATCAGTCAAACCCGTTCGTTTTTGATAGAAAGCTATTCGATTTTTGTAAGAATCTTCGTCGGAAAATTTAAGGACATCTTTAGCAATCATATCTTCATCCATTGGATACCAAGTGCCACGATCAATCAAAAGTTCAATTCGTTCTGTACTACTCATTTGTAAATGATATCCACATTCTTCACAAACTCGATTATTCTGTCTCAAAAATCTAACATATAACATATTTTCACAATTATCACATCTGGTCCATAATCCTTTAGTAGTATCAACTTTTATATATTTATCTTTTTCCTTCTCACTAAAAATAGATCCTTTAGTTGCTTTTTCAATAAAAGCTCCAATTAATCCACCAAATCTTCGTTTTTCTTCGAACCGATTCATCAAGGACATAAAAAAACCTCTTTATTATCGAGTTAGAATAGTCAGAATAATTTTTGAAATTATTGATTTCATAATAGGACAAATTTTAGTATATACAAGATTATTGGGAACGATAAAAGGGGTTAGAAGGGATTTGAACCCTTGACTTCATGATTCGGAACCATGAGCTCTAATCCACTGAGCTACAAACCCATTTACTTAAAAATGTTGTAATTTCTCTCTCTCTATCTGAGTTTCCGTTTCAGATGGGAAAAAAAGAAATTACAACATTTTTGAGAATTAAAAAATTTCTAATTATTTAAGACTATTCCTTTTCAATTCTTTCTCGGATCATCCAGATCCAGAGTATCAATAATCTCAAATTCAAATTTAATTTCTTTCCAAACTTCACAAGCAGCAGCTAACTCAGGACTCCATTTAGCAGCTTCGCGAATAATTTCATTACCTTCACGAGCAAGATCACGACCTTCATTACGTGCTTGCACACAGGCTTCTGAGGCAACTCGGTTAGCAACTGCACCAGGTGCGTTACCCCACGGATGCCCCAAAGTACCCCCACCGAATTGTAAAACAGAGTCATCTCCAAAAATTTCAGTTAACGCAGGCATATGCCAAACATGAATTCCTCCAGAAGCTACAGGAAGAACACCTGGTAAGGAAACCCAATCTTGTGTAAAGTAAATCCCACGACTTTTATCTTTTTCAACATAATCATCACGGAGTAAATCCACAAAACCTAAAGTTACTTGGCGATCTCCTTCAAGTTTACCCACAACAGTACCAGCATGAATATGATCTCCACCAGATAAACGTAAAGCTTTTGCTAATACACGAAAATGAATACCATGATTTTTTTGGCGATCAATAACCGCATGCATTGCGCGGTGAATGTGAAGAAGTAAACCATTGTCACGACAATAGAAGGCCAAACTAGTATTTGCAGTAAAACCACCGGTCAAATAATCATGCATAACAATTGGTACACCTAATTCTCTAGCACACACAGCTCTCTTCATCATTTCTTCAGAAGTACCTGCAGTAGCGTTCAAGTAATGTCCTTTAATTTCCCCAGTTTCTGATTGAGCTTTGTAAAGAGCTTCTGCCACGAATAAGAAACGATCTCTCCAACGCATAAATGGCTGAGAATTTACGTTTTCATCATCTTTGGTAAAGTCCGGCCCACCACGAAGACATTCATATACAGCTCTACCATAATTTTTAGCAGATAAACCTAATTTTGGTTTGATAGTACATCCTAATAAAGGACGACCATATTTATTCAATTTATCCCTTTCAACTTGGATACCATGAGGAGGACCTTGAAAAGTTTTTGTATAAGCCGGAGGAATTCTTAAATCTTCAAGTCGCAATGCTCTCAAAGCTTTAAAACCGAATACATTACCTACAATTGAAGTAAACATGTTTGTAACAGAGCCTTCCTCAAATAGATCTAAAGGATAAGCTACATAAGCAATATATTGATTTTGTTCCCCGGGAACAGGGTCGATATCGTAGCATCGACCTTTATAACGATCAAGGTTAGTAAGACCATCAGTCCAGACTGTAGTCCATGTACCGGTGGAAGATTCAGCAGCAACAGCTGCTCCCGCTTCTTCCGCTGGTACGCCAGGTTGAGGAGTCATTCTGAATGCTGCCAAAATATCTGTATCTTTGGTCTCATAATCAGGAGTGTAATAAGTTAATCGATAATCTTTAACACCAGCTTTGAATCCAGCACCTGCTTTAGTCTCCGTTTGTGGTGACATAAGTCCCTCCCTACAAATCAAATAATATTCGTGCAAGGGTGAGGTCTGCTCGATAAATTTTTTTCTAATTCCTTTTATAGAAAATTTTCCTTTCCATTTTTCAAGCCAAATCTTTTCGGGATAATAAACCATTATTATTTTATATTGTTTTCTATATGTAATGCAACCTAATTCTCTAATTATTCGAATAAATATTCAATCAAATTTTTGCTGTTTGTACAATCTTTGCCAGAAAAATTAACTAGCAAATTATATTTGCATCATAAGTATATTCACATAGTATATACATGATAATATATGTATATACGATAATATGTATATAATACTGTATATACATATATTATCATGTATATATATATATATATATATATATATATATATATATAGTATTATTATCGACTAAACTAACTAAATTAAATCGTAATTCTCCGCTCCTCTGGAAACGCTAAAATTAGCATTAAATTAAAATTTATTTATTCAAATTATTCATATTTTTAATATAAGTCAAATATTAATTAGATTCAAATATATATTGATTTTACTATGGGGAAAAACCGTATAGGGAAAAACGTTTATAAAAAATTTAAATATCTATTTTCGAAAATTTAGATAGTTTTTCTATTATTAATCGATCTATTTGATATGAAATTTTTGTTATTATAATCTCATTCACTATTATTCATTCTTTTTTACTTCATGAAAATAAATTTTTTAGCTTTTGGTACGTCTACACTCGTTGCTAAAAATGTGGGGAGTATTACTCAAGTTATTGGTCCAGTATTAGACGTTTCCTCTCCTCCCGGTCAAATGCCTAATATTCATAATCCTTTACTCGTTAAAGATCAAAATTCAGCGGGTCAAGAAATTAATGTTACTTGTGAGGTTCAACAATTGTTGGGAAATAACAAAGTGAGAGCTGTTGCTATGAGTGCAACAGATGGTATGATGCGAGGAATGACAGTCATTGATACTGGTGCTCCATCGGGCGTTCCCGTAGGAGAAGCAACTCTGGGACGAATTTTCAATGTTTTAGGGGAACCCGTAGATAATTCAGGACCCGTAGAAGCTAGTACAACATTTCCTATCCATAGATCTGCTCCCGCTTTTACTCAATTAGATACAAAATTATCTATTTTTGAAACAGGAATTAAAGTAGTAGATCTTTTGGCTCCCTATCGTCGTGGAGGTAAAATCGGATTATTTGGAGGAGCTGGCGTAGGAAAAACAGTTCTTATTATGGAACTGATTAATAACATTGCTAAAGCACATGGGGGTGTTTCGGTATTTGGAGGGGTTGGGGAACGTACTCGTGAAGGAAATGATCTTTATATGGAAATGAAAGAATCGAAGGTGATAAACGAACAAAATATTTCAGAATCAAAAGTGGCTTTGGTTTATGGTCAAATGAATGAACCACCGGGTGCGCGTATGAGAGTGGGATTAACAGCTTTAACTATGGCGGAGTATTTTCGGGATGTGAATAAACAAGATGTACTTTTATTTATTGATAATATTTTTCGTTTTGTTCAAGCAGGTTCTGAAGTTTCCGCGTTATTAGGTAGAATGCCATCAGCGGTAGGATATCAACCGACTTTAAGTACAGAAATGGGAACTTTGCAAGAGAGAATAACATCTACAAAAGAAGGATCCATTACTTCAATTCAAGCTGTTTATGTACCTGCCGATGACTTAACAGATCCTGCACCGGCAACAACCTTTGCTCATTCAGATGCAACTACCGTGTTATCACGAGGGTTGGCTGCGAAGGGAATTTACCCAGCTGTAGATCCTTCAGACTCAACGTCCACTATGTTGCAACCTTGGATCGTCGGTGAAGAACATTATGAGACTGCACAGGGGGTCAAACAAACATTACAAAGATATAAAGAATTACAAGACATTATTGCTATTCTTGGTTCAGATGAATTGTCCGAAGAAGATCGTTTAACCGTAGCCCGAGCACGTAAAATCGAAAGATTTTTATCACAACCTTTTTTTGTAGCAGAAGTATTTACTGGATCCCCGGGAAAGTATGTAAGTCTTAAAGAAACTATAAAAGGGTTTCAAATGATTCTTTCCGGCGAATTGGATACCCTTCCCGAACAAGCGTTTTATTTAGTGGGAAATATTGATGAAGCTACTGCAAAAGCGGTTACTCTACAAGTGGAGAGTTAAAAAACTATGTTAAATCTTCGTATAATGGCTCCTAATCGAATCGTTTGGAATTCGGACATTCAAGAAATTGTTTTGTCAACAAATAGTGGACAAATTGGCATACTACCCAATCATGCTTCAATTTTAACCGCATTGGATATAGGGATTGTCAAAATACGTATTAATGATCAATGGTCTACCATGGCATTAATGGGTGGTTTTGCTATGATAGATAATAATAATTTAACTATTTTAGTTAATGATGCTGAAAAGGCTAGTGAAATAGATTTTGAGGAAGCACAGGAAATTTTTCAGGAAGCCAAAACGAAATTGAATGGGGCGATGGGAAACAAGAAAAAAGAAATTGAAAATCTATTAATTTTTAAGAGAGCTAAAGCAAGATTAGAAGCTGTTGATGCAATGACCCCGAAATAAAGTAAATTACTTTAAATTTAGTTATTCAGATTTTATTTCTAAATAAAATTTAAATAAATTTATTTCACTTCACTCATCAATTTTACCTACTATCGGATTTGAACCAATGACTCTCGCCGTATGAAAGCGATACTCTAACCACTAAGTTAAGTAGGCTGTTTTGTTTTCACGATTGAATTATAAAGATTGAATAGCTTTCAATGCAATATGGAAAAACAATAATATTTGATGTAATAGAAATTAAAATTAAAACTTGACAATTGGATTATAAAAAGTATATATATATATATATATATATATATATATATATATATATATATTCTATTGTATCAAGATAGAAAGAATAAAGAATAGAAAAAATAAAAAACTCAGTGTATTTTATCATTATTTATTTAATTATTATTAATTTTATTAAAGGGCTATAGCTCAGCGGTAGAGCACCTCGTTTACACGTGCGCCAATGCTTTTCAAAAGATTAACCGAAAAGAAAAATCGATTCGAAAAAAGTTTTTATGAAATATCAGAATGTCTTATTCTTCCGATCAATCTAGGAAACGAGCCTGACATAAAAAATTTCAATTATTTCTTTGAAATTTCGTTTTAGTTGATATGGTTAATTTTTCTAATGTATAGTACATAATAAAAATTACGGGGAATTTAAGATATTCTTTATTTTTGCTTTATAAAATTCTAAGGTGTATAAAATTTTATATTATTTTTGCAATAGAAACTTTTTTAATTTCATTAAGTCAATCCATGTAAATGACAAACCTAATTCAACATTTAAAGATTTTTGAAAAACTTTGGGATTGTTTTTGGGATGGAAAAGGAAAGAAAAAACGGATTCATCTTATTATTTGGTAAGAAAGGATGGAAAAATCACTAAATTAATCTTTGGTTGATGAACAAGCCCAATGGATAAAAATATGCATGTTGGGTTTCTGAAACAGTTGGGACAGATAAAAAACTGTTTAACCGAGAATGTCTACGGTTCGAATCCGTATAGCCCTAATTTTTTTCGATACGAAAATTCTATTCAAATTTCATCTGTAATATGATAACCTATTGTATTAAGGAAATCTATAAGTGTTTGTTCTAGATGGTTAAAGGGTGGTAGAAGAAATTGAATTTAAAGGAGATTTTTAATGTTTTTATTCCAAAAATATGATTATTTTTTCGCATTTCTATCAATAATTAGTTTTTTTTCTATAACAATTTTGTTCGTTTCAGAATGGATAGCGCCTGCAAATAAAGGACCTGAAAAATTAACTAGTTATGAGTCAGGTATCGAACCTATGGGAGAAGCTTGTATTCAATTTCAAATTCGCTATTACATGTTTGCTTTAGTTTCTGTTATCTCTGATGTCGAAACAGTCTTTTTGTATCCTTGTATTACCATTTTCTATAATCTCGGAATATCCTCTTTCATTGAAAGTTCAATTTCTATTTCCATTTTGGTTATCGGTCTAGCGTATGCATGGCGAAAAGGAGCTTTAGAATGGTCTTAAATTTCAAATTTTTTACTTGTGAAAATACTTTCGAGAATGAATCTATGGATGGAATTAAAAATTCTATAGAATTTTCAATACTTAATAAAACTTTTACAAACTCGATTATTCTAACAACTCTGGATGACCTTTCTAATTGGGCAAGACTTTCTAGTCTTTGGCCGCTTCTTTATGGAACAAGTTGTTGTTTCATCGAATTCGCGTCTTTAATCGGTTCTCGATTCGATTCTGATCGTTATGGTTTAGTACCCCGATCTAGTCCTAGACAAGCTGATTTAATAATAACGGCTGGTACTGTTACTATGAAAATGGCTCCCTCATTAGTTAGATTGTATGAACAAATGCCTGAACCGAAATATGTAATTGCTATGGGAGCGTGTACCATTACAGGAGGTATGTTTAGTACAGATTCTTATACTACAGTTCGTGGCATAGACAAAATAATTCCCGTTGATATTTATCCGCCTGGATGTCCGCCCAAACCAGAGGCTATTATAGATGCTGTAATAAAGCTTCGTAAAAAAGTAGCTCGAGAAATATATGAAAATAGAATGATGTTTGAACAAGGAACAAAATTTTGTACTTTAAATCATAAATTCGAATTTTTTTCGAATGTAAATACTTTAAAATTCACGTCATCAACCCAGTTTCTCCGATCTAGGAAAAACTATAGAAGTTTATTAAATTCACCCTCTTATATAAAAAAAAACTTTATTGTTTGAATGATGGGGAAAAAGGAAATGAAAAGATTTAGAAATTAAAATTGAAAAAAATATGTTAAGCATTTCAAAAAATAATAGTACCAGAATGCAAGGACGTATATCTATCTGGCTTCTCAAACATAATTTGATGCATAGACCTTTAGGTTTCGATTATCAAGGAATTGAAATTTTACAAATTCGATCTGAAGACTGGCCTTCGTTAGCCGTCGCTTTATATGTTTACGGATTTAATTATTTGAGGTCTCAATGTGTATACGATTGTGAGCCAGGAGGTTTATTAACGAGTGTATATCATTTTACAAGAGTGGACGATGATGCAGATCAACCTGAAGAATCATGTATAAAAATCTTTGTATTGCGAGAAAATCCCCAAATTCCTTCTATTTTTTGGATCTGGAAGAGTGCAAATTTTCAAGAGCGTGAATCTTATGATATGTTTGGTATTCTTTATAATGATCATCCAAATTTAAAGCGTATTTTAATGCCCGATAGTCGGCTAGGATGGCCTTTACGTAAAGATTATATTGTTCCTAATTTTTACGAACTACAAGATGTTTATTAATGTGATGGGAAAGCAGGATGAGATAAAATATTAACTGGGGTGAAAAAAATGAATTAATTTTTTATCTCTTCAATCTCTATATCCTTGAAAAAAAAAGATTTTAAATGTTTTAAAATCTTTTTTTTTCCCAAGTCTCGAACATAATTATGCCAGAAACCAGATTTGAACTGGTGACACAAGGATTTTCAGTCCTCTGCTCTACCGACTGAGCTATTCCGGCAAGTTTATTAAATATAATACTTCAAAATTTAACTCGTGTTTGGACATAAAAAAAACGTGTGAATTTTTTGTTTGACAGGATTTTCATCAGGATTTTCATCATGAGAATGAAACTGGGGGTAGAGGGACTTGAACCCTCACGGTCTTATAAGCCAACGGATTTTCATTTTACAATAATTTGCATTATTGCCAGAATTAACATGTAAAATTGGACTTTATCTTTATCCTCGCCTCCGTTCCTATTCCCGCTTGTAGTTCAATTTCTGTCTATAGTCCACAAGTTATTGAATAGTTATTTTATTAAATCATTTATCCATCAAATTATTCATTCTATATTAAATTATTTATTTTATAGCAAATTTTTTATACCAAATTATTTATTTTATCATTCTATTTTTATCATTCTATATAGTATATGCGTATATATAGATTATACATAAATGTATAAGTATGGATTCGTGGATAAATAAACTTTTAATAAATAAATTAATTAATACAAAATTGAATCATAAATTTGTGGTAACAAACTCGTTAGGATAGTTTCCTTTAAGTCTCTGCACCTATTTCGTTTTAGTATACAAAATTTGATTCAGGATTACCTAATGTTTATTTTGTTTCTCACCCTAGAATCTCCTGAATTTGAAAACAATCAATTAGTGATTTCTCAACCAAAGCTCGACAAAATTAAGTCCGCAGCGTCTACCAATTTCGCCATACCCCCATCCAGATCTAAATATATAATATTTTTTTCTTTATGCAAGATTTCGTGAACGAAGAAAAAAGATTGCTTTTAAAAATTATGTTTCATATAATATGTTTGTTTTAGATAAACCATTTGTTCTGTAGATAAATCATATTTTTAGTTTAATTTCTCTTTCTTCGATCCTCCGCCCTCCAGAAAAAAAATCATCCATTTATGCCTGTTTAGCTCAGAGGCCAGAGCGTCGCACTTGTAATGCGATGGTCATCGGTTCGACTCCGATAGCGGGCTTAAGAAAAATAAACAAAATTATTTTATTAGTTTTGTCTATTTCCCTTACTCATATTATAATCCTTTAACCATAGAAAAAGAAGTTCATAAAGAGAGAGACAAGTTTCTAAAAATTTGAAATTTTTTAAAAAATTTTTAATCATATTAATATTCTTCTACATGACTATCTTACATTATTTTTTACTTCGCCCGCGAAATCCAAGGAGTTATTATGTCCCGTTATAGAGGACCCCGCGTGAAAATAATACGTCGTCTAGGAGCTTTACCAGGTTTAACTAATAAAACATTTAAATCAAAATCTAGTTATATCGGTCAATCACCAGCTACTAAAAAGATTTCACAATATCGTATTCGTTTGGAAGAGAAACAAAAATTACGTTTTCATTATGGATTGACTGAACGGCAATCACTAAAATATGTGCGTATTGCTAGAAAAGCGAAAGGCTCTACGGGTCAAGTGTTACTTCAATTGTTGGAAATGCGTTTAGATAATATTCTCTTTCGCTCAGGTATAGCCCCGACAATCCCATCTGCGAGACAATTGGTAAATCATCGACATATTCTAATAAATAATAATACGATTAATATACCAAGTTATGATTGTAGATCCAGAGATATCATAACTATAAAAGATCGACCAAAATCCCAATCAATGGTTAGAAAAAATTTGAAATTTCTTCAGAAACAAAAAATACCAAATCATTTAAATTTTGATTTAATACATCTTAAAGGATTAGTTCATCAAATTATTGATCGTGAATGGATTTCCTTAAAAATAAATGAATTGCTAGTTGTAGAATATTATTCTCGTCGAGTTTGAGAAACCGAAAGATTTAACAAAAAACAAAATTTCTTTTATTGAACCCGAGAAGTAATAAATGACGTTGAATTTTCTTCCAACACGAAATGGAAAAAAAAACATTTTTTTTAGACTCCCAATATTCTTGATGTTTGGTTTCTCGCGAGGACGAGAGAATAAGAAAGTGCGGAAAGAAAGGGATTCGAACCCTTGGTAAACAAAAAGTCTACATAGCATTTCCACTGCTATATCTTAAACCACTCGATCATCTTTCCAAAACAAAAATTTAATTTTAATTTTTGATTCTAAATAAATGATGCTATAATATAGCAATATTTTATAATTCAGATGATTTGTAAAAAAGAGAACTTATAAAAAATTTATTTAATTTAATGAATTACGTGCAGAAAAATTTTCTACATTTGCACAAAGTCCTTATCTCAATAAATATTTAAAAATGTTTTATGAATTTATTCCCGGTAAAAGGAAAAAAAACTATTATTATTTTATAATTTTTTAATAAAACTATGCCTAGGTCCCAAAAAAATGATAATTTTATTGATAAAACTTTTACAATCGTTGCCGATATTTCATTAAAAGCGATTCCAACAACTGAGAGAGAAAAAGAAGCATTTACATATTATAGAGATGGAATGTCAGCTCAATCTGAGGGAGAGTATGCAGAGGCGTTACAAAATTATTACGAGGCTATGCGCTTAGAAATCGATCCTTATGATCGAAGTTACATACTCTACAATATAGGTTTAATTCATACAAGTAATGGAGAACATGCTAAAGCTTTAGAATATTATTTTCAAGCATTAGAACGAAATCCATCTTTACCACAAGCTTTCAATAATATGGCTGTTATTTGTCATTACCGGGGGGAACAGGCAGTACAACAAGGGGATCCAGAAACTTCAGAAACTTGGTTTAATCAGGCTGCTGAGTATTGGAAACAAGCTATATTACTCGCTCCTGGTAACTATATCGAGGCACATAACTGGCTAAAGATGACAGGACGTTTTTAAATCCTAAATTTTTCAAATTGAATTGCTTTTTATCAATCCAATTTGAAAGATTTGGAGTTTGAATAAAAAAAAATTATGGTCCATTAAGCACCTTAAAATTATGTCATAATAATTTTGAAGACCTACCTAAGTACCTTCTGTATAATAGTTGTTCCGGTTTCAAACGGAAAAAAAAGATTTGAATTTTATATAAAAAATTATCTTTCAGAATTTCACTAATCATTGATGGTGGGTTTTTCCTATGCCTCATCTGGAAAGAGGAGAAACTCGATGACTATTCGTTCACCGGAACCAGAAGTCAAAATTGTGGTGGAAAAAGATCCTGTAAAAACCTCTTTTGAAAAATGGGCTAAACCTGGGCATTTTTCAAGGACTCTATCTAAAGGTCCTAATACTACCACTTGGATTTGGAATTTACATGCTGATGCTCATGATTTTGACAGTCATACTAATGATTTAGAAGAAATTTCTCGTAAGGTTTTTAGTGCTCATTTTGGTCAATTAGCTATAATTTTTATTTGGCTAAGTGGTATGTATTTCCATGGTGCACGTTTCTCTAATTACGAAGCATGGTTAAGTGATCCTACTCACATTAAACCAAGTGCTCAAGTTGTTTGGCCGATAGTGGGTCAAGAAATTTTGAATGGCGATGTTGGCGGAGGATTTCAAGGAATACAAATAACCTCTGGTTTTTTTCAACTTTGGCGAGCATCCGGAATAACGAGTGAATTACAACTTTATTGTACCGCAATTGGAGGATTAGTTTTTGCAGCCTTAATGCTTTTCGCAGGATGGTTCCATTATCATAAAGCTGCACCGAAATTGAGTTGGTTTCAAGATGTTGAATCTATGTTGAATCATCATTTAGCAGGTCTTTTAGGATTAGGTTCTCTTGGTTGGGCTGGACATCAAGTACATGTTTCTTTACCTATCAATCAACTGTTAGATGCTGGAGTTGATCCAAAAGAAATACCTCTTCCTCACGAATTTATTCTAAATCGTGCTCTTTTATCTGAACTCTATCCTAGTTTTGCAAAAGGACTGACTCCGTTCTTTACATTAAATTGGTCAGAATATGCTGATTTTTTAACGTTCCGTGGAGGACTTAACCCAGTAACTGGGGGTTTATGGTTAACCGATGCAGCACACCATCATTTAGCCATTGCGGTTCTTTTTCTAGTAGCTGGTCATATGTATCGAACTAATTGGGGTATTGGTCATAGTTTCAAAGAAATTTTGGAAGCTCATAAAGGTCCATTTACTGGAGAAGGTCATAAAGGTCTTTATGAAACTTTTACTACTTCATGGCATGCTCAATTAGCACTCAATTTAGCTATGTTAGGTTCTTTAACCATAATTGTAGCCCATCATATGTATTCTATGCCCCCATATCCATATTTAGCTACGGATTACAGTACTCAACTTTCTCTTTTCACACATCATATGTGGATCGGTGGATTTTTAATAGTTGGTGCTGCTGCACATGCAGCCATTTATATGGTAAGAGATTATGATCCAACTACTCAATACAATAATTTGTTAGATCGGGTTCTTCGACATCGTGATGCAATAATATCTCATCTTAATTGGGTATGTATTTTCTTAGGATTTCATAGTTTTGGATTATACATTCATAATGATACTATGAGTGCGTTAGGACGTCCTCAAGATATGTTTTCAGATACTGCTATTCAATCACAACCAGTTTTTGCTCAATGGATACAAAATACTCATGCTTTAGCACCAAATTTTACGGCTCCTAATGCTTCAACAAGTACAAGTTTAACTTGGGGTGGCGGCGATGTAATTGGAGTAGGTAATAAAGTTGCTTTATTACCAATCCCATTAGGAACAGCAGATTTTTTAGTCCATCATATTCACGCATTTACAATTCATGTAACAGTTTTAATTTCATTAAAAGGTGTTTTATTTGCTCGAAGTTCTCGGTTAATACCAGATAAAGCTAATCTTGGTTTTCGTTTTCCTTGTGATGGTCCTGGACGTGGTGGTACATGCCAAGTATCAGCATGGGACCATGTTTTTTTGGGCTTATTTTGGATGTATAATGCTATTTCTGTAGTAATTTCTCATTTTAGTTGGAAAATGCAATCGGATGTTCGGGGTACCATAGGTCAACAAGGAATCGTAACTCATATTACTGGTGGTAATTTCGCACAAAGTGCTACTACTATTAATGGTTGGCTTCGCGACTTTCTATGGGCGCAAGCTTCTCAAGTAATTCAATCTTATGGGTCGTCTTTATCGGCTTATGGTCTTTTATTTCTAGGTGCGCATTTTGTGTGGGCTTTCAGTTTAATGTTTTTATTTAGTGGTCGCGGATATTGGCAAGAACTTATTGAATCCATTGTTTGGGCTCACAACAAATTAAAAGTTGCTCCTGCTATTCAGCCTCGCGCTCTGAGTATCACACAAGGCCGTGCTGTAGGAGTAGCTCATTACCTTCTAGGTGGAATTGCCACAACATGGGCATTCTTTCTAGCAAGAATTATTGCAGTGGGATAATGGCTAAGGAGGATTCGAAAAGCATTATGGCATCAAGGTTTCCAAAATTTAGCCAGGGTCTAGCTCAAGACCCAACTACTCGTCGTATTTGGTTCGGTATCGCTACCGCGCATGACTTTGAAAGTCATGATGATATGACTGAAGAACGTCTTTATCAAAAAATTTTCGCCTCTCATTTCGGTCAATTAGCCATAATTTTTTCATGGACTTCCGGAAATCTATTTCATGTTGCTTGGCAAGGTAATTTTGAAGCATGGGGACAAAATCCTTTGCACGTGAGACCAATTGCTCATGCAATTTGGGATCCTCATTTTGGTCAACCAGCTGTTGAAGCTTTTACTCGAGGCGGGGCGTCTGGGCCAGTTAATATAGCCTATTCGGGTGTATATCAATGGTGGTATACAATAGGTTTACGAACTAATCAAGATCTTTATAACGGAGCTCTTTTTTTAGTTATTCCTTCTTCCCTTTCACTACTGGCAGGTTGGTTGCATTTACAACCTAAATGGAAACCTAAAGTATCTTGGTTTAAAAACGCTGAATCTCGTTTGAATCATCATTTGTCAGGACTTTTTGGCGTAAGTTCGTTAGCGTGGACAGGTCATTTGATTCATGTAGCAATTCCGGAATCTAGAGGTGAACATGTAAGATGGGATAATTTTTTGACCAAATTACCACATCCAGAGGGATTAGGACCTTTTTTTTCGGGTCAATGGAATGTTTATGCTCAAAATACTGATTCAAGTAATCATGTTTTTAGTACCTCAGAAGGAGCTGGAACAGCTATTTTAACTTTCATTGGTGGATTTCATCCACAAACACAAAGTTTATGGCTTACTGATATTGCTCATCATCATCTAGCTATTGCAGTAGTTTTTATCATCGCAGGTCATATGTATAGAACAAATTTTGGGATTGGTCATAGTATTCGGGAAATTCTCGAAACACATGCTCCTCCGGGAGGTCGTTTGGGCCAGGGACATAAAGGTCTTTATGATACTGTTAATAATTCTCTCCATTTCCAACCAGGTCTTGCTTTAGCTTGTTTAGGTGTTGTTACCTCCTTAGTAGCTCAACATATGTATTCGTTACCTTCTTATGCATTTATTGCACAAGATTTTACAACCCAAGCTGCATTATATACTCATCATCAATATATTGCTGGTTTCATTATGACAGGTGCTTTTGCTCACGGAGCTATTTTCTTTATTAGAGATTATAATCCTGAACAAAATAAAAACAATGTGTTAGCTAGAATGTTGGAACATAAAGAAGCAATAATATCCCATTTAAGTTGGGCCAGTCTATTTTTGGGATTCCATACTCTAGGTCTTTATGTTCATAACGATGTTATGCTCGCTTTCGGAACGCCTGAAAAACAAATTTTGATTGAACCTATTTTTGCACAATGGATACAATCTACTCATGGTAAAGCTTTATATGGTTTCGATGTACTCTTATCATCAACAAATAGTCCAGCGTTTAATGCTGGTCAAAGTCTCTGGTTACCTGGTTGGTTAGATGCTATAAATAATAATGGTAATTCTCTCTTTTTAACCATAGGTCCTGGAGATTTTTTGGTACATCATGCTATCGCTTTGGGTTTACATACTACTACATTAATCTTGGTTAAAGGGGCTTTAGATGCTCGCGGATCAAAATTGATGCCAGATAAAAAAGAATTTGGTTATAGTTTTCCCTGTGATGGTCCGGGGCGTGGTGGTACTTGCGATATTTCCGCATGGGATGCCTTTTATTTAGCTATTTTTTGGATGCTAAATACTATTGGATGGGTCACTTTCTATTGGCATTGGAAACACATAACTTTATGGCAAGGAAATGCAGCGCAATTTAACGAGTCTTCGACATATTTAATGGGCTGGTTAAGAGATTACTTATGGTTAAATTCGTCACAACTCATTAATGGATATAATCCCTTTGGTATGAACAGTCTCTCTGTTTGGGCGTGGATGTTTCTATTTGGTCATTTAGTCTGGGCTACCGGATTTATGTTTCTTATCTCATGGCGTGGATATTGGCAAGAGCTTATCGAAACTTTAGCTTGGGCTCACGAACGTACTCCTTTAGCTAATTTAGTTCGATGGAAAGACAAACCAGTCGCTCTTTCTATCGTTCAAGCAAGATTAGTTGGATTAGCTCATTTTTCTGTCGGTTATATATTCACTTACGCTGCTTTTCCAATTGCGTCTACATCTGGTAAATTTGGTTAAACAATCTTTGTTATTCATATTCGGATTGTAAAGTATTATCTAATAATAATAATAATTGAATGAAAAAAAATATATTTTATTAATCGATCTAACTATGGCAAAAAAGAGTCTGATTCAAAGGGAGATCAAAAGACGAAAGTTGGAAGAGAAATATAAAATTTTACGTAATTTTTTAAAAAAGAAAATTACTGATACCCCATCATTGGATGAAAAATGGAATCTTCAGAAACAATTACAATCTTTACCACGTAATAGTGCCCCTACTCGTCTTCATCGTCGTTGTTCGTTAACAGGAAGGCCAAAAGCGAATTATCGTGATTTTGGTTTATCCAGACATTTGTTTCGTGAAATGGCTCACGCATGTTTATTGCCCGGAGTAACCAAATCTAGTTGGTAAAAATTTTTTGTAACTCCGTTTCAGGAGTTACAAAAAATATCTTGTTTATTCTATTTCCAATACAGTATACTAATTTGTCTCTATTTTCGATAACGCGGAGTAGAGCAGTCTGGTAGCTCGCAAGGCTCATAACCTTGAGGTCACAGGTTCGAATCCTGTCTCCGCCAACAAACCATTCTGACAAATTTTATTAACTCTCTTTATCATGGAAGGCGGGTAGCGGGAATCGAACCCGCATTTTCTCCTTGGCAAGGAGGAATTTTACCATTAAACTATACCCGCAAATATAAAATATAGATATATTAAATATGTATTATATTATACAGATAGATATACAATATATACATATTTAATGTGTGGTGAGAAAGAGTAGATAGTAAAGAAAAATAAAATTTTTATTCTTTTTAATACTTGTTCAAAATGTTGTTAAACTTTATAATGTGAATATAAATCTAAATTAAAAAATTTGGTTTTATTATGAAGCTCTAAGATATAAATGAATTAAGAATACCGACTAAAAAGACTAGACTGATCCATAGGGACGCACCTGAAAAAATAACATTTTTATTGGTTGACCAACCTTCGGGAGAAGCTAGTACCACAGGAACACCAATTACTAGAAGAAAAGAAATGGCGATTAATGCAAACACAGCCAACTGGAAAGCTATAGTCATAATTATGATTCTCTAGGTTTTAAATAAATATTAAAATGTTGAACCATCAAATCCTGTTTTTGTAAAATCATTTAATACAAATTAATTATATTATTTCATGATTTAACTACATTAGTTATAATAAAAATAATTTTATTATTATTCTAATTCTTATTATTATTCTAATAAAAATACTAAAACTATTAATGAATATTGTGGGAGAGATGGCCGAGTGGTTTAAGGCGTCGGTCTTGAAAATCGATATAGTTTTTACGACTATCGAGGGTTCGAATCCCTCTCTCTCCTTTTCCTGTCGAAGAAATAGTTAATTCATAAAATATTGAGTCGAATTTGACCCGGAAGGACCAATAAAAAAGACAAAATTTTGTCTTTTTTACTCGTCCTTTTTTCCCAAGCTAGAATCAGATCATATTTTAATTCAGAGGAGTCATAGAAAGAACTGGTTCAAAATCACGATCAATTCCTTTTTCAAAACCAGCCGCAGCAGCACGCGCTCTTCCAGCATGCCATAGGTGCCCTACAAAGAAAAAGAAACCTGGAACAAAATGAGATGTCGCTAACCAACTTCTAGGAGAAACATAATTTACTGCATTAATTTCTGTTGCTACTCCACCTACCGAATTCAATGATCCTAAAGGTGCATGGGTCATATATTCGGCAGAGCGTCTTTCTTGCCAAGGTTGTATATCCTCCTTTAATTTACCCAAATCCAAACCATTCGGACCTCGTAATGGTTCTAACCATGGAGCCCGAAGATCCCAAAAACGCATGGTTTCTCCACCAAAAATAATTTCTCCAGTGGGTGAACGCATAATATATTTTCCCAACCCAGTAGGACCCTGAGCCGAACCTACATTGGCTCCAAGACGTTGATCTCTAACCAAAAATGTAAAAGCTTGAGCTTGAGAAGCTTCTGGGCCAGTAGGTCCATAGAATTCACTAGGATAAGCTGTGTTGTTAGACCAGACGAAACAACAAGCAATAAATCCAAAAACCGAAATGGCCCCTAAACTATAAGATAAGTAGGCTTCTCCAGACCATACCAAAGCACGACGAGCCCATGCGAAAGGCTTTGTTAATATATGCCAAACACCACCAAAGATACAAATGGAACCTAACCATACATGGCCACCAATTATATCTTCTAAATTATCTACACTTACGATCCAACCTTCTCCACCGAAGGGCGATTTGAGTAAATAACCGAAAATGATACTTGGATTAAGAGTCAAATTTGTGATTTTTCTTACATCTCCACCGCCTGGAGCCCATGTATCGTAAATACCTCCAAAATACAAAGCTTTGAAAACTAAAAGGAAGGAACCTAAACCTAATAAAATTAAATGAATACCTAAAATTGTAGTCATTTTATTTTTGTCTTTCCAGACGTAACCAAAAAAAGGAAAAGATTCTTCTAATGTTTCTGGTCCAATGAGTGCATGATAAATACCACCAAAACCTAATATTGCCGAAGATATTAAATGCAGAACTCCTGATACAAAATATGGAAAAGTATCTACAATTTCTCCACCAGGTCCTACTCCCCAGCCTAGAGTGGCTAAATGAGGAAGTAATATTAGTCCTTGTTCATACATAGGTTTTTCTGGAACAAAATGGGCAACTTCAAATAAATTCATTGCTCCGGCCCAAAAAACAATTAATCCAGCATGAGCAACATGAGCTCCGAGTAATTTTCCAGACAAATTAATAAGTCTAGCATTACCTGCCCACCAAGCAAAACCTGTGGTCTCTTGATCACGACCACCTAAAGCCAAAGTACCATTAAAGAGCGTTGCCACGTGGTAGAACCTCCTCTGGGAATACAAGATTTTCATGAGGCTGATCTTGAGCCGCCATCCAAGCTCTAATACCTTCATTTAATAAAATATTTTTCGTATAAAAAGTTTCGAATTCTGGATCTTCTGCCGCACGAATTTCCTGAGAAACGAAATCATAAGCACGTAAATTTAAGGCTGAACCTACAACTCCAATAGCACTCATCCATAATCCAGTTACTGGAACGAATAGCATGAAAAAGTGTAACCAACGTTTGTTAGAAAAAGCAACCCCAAAAATTTGGGACCAAAAACGATTTGCGGTAACCATAGAATATGTTTCTTCAGATTGAGTTGGATTAAAAGCACGAAATGTGTTTGCACCATCACCATCTTCAAATAAAGTATTTTCGACAGTAGCACCATGAATTGCACATAGAAGAGCAGCCCCCAAAACGCCAGCAACGCCCATCATATGGAAAGGGTTTAAAGTCCAGTTATGAAAACCTTGGAAAAAAAGAATGAATCTGAAAATTGCAGCTACACCGAAACTCGGAGCGAAAAACCAACCTGATTGACCCAAGGGATGGATAAGGAAAACAGATACGAAAACAGCAATAGGACCAGAGAACGCGATTGCGTTATATGGACGTAACTGAACAGACCGCGCAAGTTCAAATTGTCGCAACATAAAACCTATTAAACCAAATGCACCGTGAAGTGCTACAAAAGTCCATAAACCACCTAATTGACACCAACGAGTAAAATCACCTTGTGCTTCAGGTCCCCATAATAATAGTAAAGAATGAGCCAAACTGTTTGCTGGGGTAGAAACAGCAGCGGTTAAGAAATTACAACCTTCTAAATAAGAGCTAGCTAATCCGTGAGTATACCATGAAGTTACAAAGGTTGTACCTGTGAACCATCCACCCAAAGCAAAGTATGCACAAGGGAAAAGCAATAGACCAGACCAGCCTACAAAAACGAAACGGTCTCTTCGTAGCCAGTCATCCATGCTATCAAATAAACCTTTTGGTTCTTTGGAAGACTTTCCAATGGCTATAGTCATAATGATTCTCCTATTAAATTACTTCAACCATTTTTGAGTACCTAAAAACAATATTAATAATCCCTTTAAATCGTCTATTATTCTCAATAATAATCTCAATTTGAAAGTAGGTAAACTTTTCTTTTCTTCGTAATAATTTATACTCATATTCTTTCTATTCACCAGTCAATCTTATTGTATAAAGAGAAACCTATGACTTTTAAAAATTAACTAAATTATTTTATCATAGTAAACTATAACTGGAAAGTTCTAGATTTTTATTATTTTAAATAACGGAAGAATCTAATGTGAAAATAAACTTAAATTATAGATTTATAAAATTTAATCAAATTATTATTATTATTGCCTTTCTATCTAAGAAAGCCCCTTATCAGACTTGAACCGATGACTTACGCCTTACCATGGCGTTACTCTACCACTGAGTTAGAAGGGCTATAAGAAAAAAAATTTTTGTAATTTTATAGTATAGTATGAATTTTATAGCATAGTATGGTATATTGTGTAACAGAAGATGTAAAATTGTCAACTTAGTAAGAACAAGATAAGTTGACAATTTTAAATACAACATATAATTTATATATATATAACTTATATGTTCTAGATCCTTCATGTCAAATAAAATCAAGAAAAATTTATATTATTAATATTTTTTAAGCTTGTTCGGGATATGCTCGTAAAAAAACATGAAGCCTAGGTTTTATATACAATGTTTGATGGAAAGATTTAATATGTAAATTATGTAAAGACTGATAACCTATTGGGATAGTCAAATTCCATGAAAATGAAGTTGCAAAAAGATCAGGTTGGACAAACGTTCTTTTATAAATTATTGTTCTAATTTGAACCAAGGTTCCTTCCAAATCTATATCAGATTTTATACAAAATTCATAGGGTCTTAAAAAAAATTGATATTTATTCATTGATTGATCAGCAAATATTTTAACCCAGGTAGGATCGAAAGCAAATTTTTTTAAATTTTTCGTAGTTTGTGATTGCCCATTTTTCAAACTAATGAATTTTTCCAGCTTTGGAATCTCTATGAGCAATCCCAAAAAACTACCAACGAAAAAATTAATAGGTTGATCATACAAATTTTTTGGTTTTCCTTGCTGCAACAAACGACCATCTTTCAGAATAACTATTTCATCAGCCATTAAAATAGCTTCTTTTTGATCATGAGTAACCATAATTGTTGTAATTTCGTTATCTTGTAAATACCGTTTTAACCACTTACTCAAGTGTCTCCGCAATTCCCCATCCAATGCACCAGAAGGTTCATCTAGTAGAATAAAATCCGGTTGAATTGCTAAACTTCTTGCGAGAGCAACTCGTTGTTTTTGCCCACCCGAAAGTCGCGTCGGATATTCGGAAGAAATATCTGCGATTCGTAAACAATTTAATAAATCATTTATTTCATTTTTCATTCTATGGGACGAAAACCCTCGCAATTGAAGCCCGAAGGAAATGTTTTCATAAACTGTCATATGCTCAAAAAGTGCATAGTGTTGAAAAACAAAACTCATTCTTCTATATTGTGTAGAAACATCAGTCATATCTATACCGTGTAACCAAATTTTCCCATAATCACAATTATCAAGACCCGCAATGATTCGTAATAAACTAGATTTTCCGGAACCAGAAGGACCTAGAAGTGCTATTAACGAAAATTCAGGTATATATAAGCTAACTCTATCTAAAATTCTTAAACTACCTAATGATTTAGAAACTCTATAAACCAAAATACTCATATTACTTACTAACTCCTCCCCTGAAAAAACCCTATTATCATTTTTTATTCATCAAAATTCTAATATTTATTTTGAAATAAAAAAGTTGAAGTTTTTTTATTATCTCAAATAAACTATTGACACTAAATCATATTTTGAGTAAGATAGAATTAAGAAATACAGCCCCCATCGTCTAGTGGCCTAGGACATCTCTCTTTCAAGGAGGCGACGGGGATTCGAATTCCCCTGGGGGTAATAAACAAGCCCTTAAAAAAATTCATCAGTCAGTATTTCTCAATTTTTTTCAGGTAGAAAAAGCTTTTCTATCTTCTATCTGGGTCGATGCTCGAGTGGTTAATGGGGACGGACTGTAAATCCGCTGGCAAAGCCTACGCTGGTTCAAATCCAGCTCGACCCATAATTAACTATAGAATCAGTCACGAAGTCAAAGTGAAAGTTTTATAAACATTTTTTTATCGAAGGGGGATTGTAGTTCAATCGGTTAGAGTACCGCCCTGTCAAGACGGAAGTTGCGGGTTCGAGCCCCGTCAATCCCGACTAAAAAAAAAACACAATTTAATTTCTTATATTTCTCATAATCGATATCGAAATATTTTGAGTCAATTTTTAGTTTGATAAATAATCTTTTCTATTTCATTTTCGAAAAGCCAACCCTTTTTCGATAAAAATTTCGTCATTTGCTTTAGTAATTTCTGGTTAATGAGAAAAAAACGTATTAAATATTGATAAATTTCTAAGAGTGTTGTATAGACAGAAGAATCATTTGATAATAAACCATTTAGTTTAAGCCATTTTTTTCTGTGAATCAATAATTCAAAACGAAAAAATTTTTCTGGAGAATTTTCGATTGACCAACGTTGATACGAATAAACGGGAGTAAAGATTTGAGGACGTTTTAATTGAATACCGATATGTTCAATATGTTTTAATAAATTAATATTTTGTTTTTCGTTACTGGGTAGTCGATTCCACCATCTAATAGATAATTTACTTATTAAATCTTTTTTATAGCCACGATAATTAAAAAATTGTTTTATTTTATTACTAGAACGAGATCTTTCTCTTTCTCTCCGAGCTCCATAAGTAACATAAAGTCTTCTCAACATTTCTTCATCTACAAAAAAATCTCGATATGAAAAGACAGAATGACGGATTTTTGAAAAAAAACCTATTGGATTCCAAAGAATGCGTTTTCCAATAAATAATCTAGGTTTATCATCCAATTTATATTCCATTGGAAATTCTGTTGATGACTGAAAAAAACCTAAAATTTCAAATTGTTCTTCCAATAATATTTTCTCAAATTGAAATTCTAATTCTTGTACATTCCTTTTTCGTATTCTCGGTAAAATTCTTTCATAAAGAAATTGTTCTTTTTTTTCACCCATAGAGTGTCCAAAATCATTATTTTTTGAATTATCTGAAGAAATAAAAAAAATTTTTTTTGAAAATTGAAGTTTGGAACAAGTTTCAAAATCATTTGGCCGTTTAATCCAATCAAACAGATGGTTTCGAAAGAAGTTTAAACGCCAGAATCTGGGCGACCAATAAGTTTCTTCAAATTCATAAGATTTTTGTTTATCCAAATTCACCTGATGAAAATCTTGGATCGATTGTTGTAAAAAATTTTGAGTATAATCAAAATTTCTATTTACTATAGAAAAAATTCCATTTTTCATAATATTCAAACAGTTTTTTTTATTTACTCTCAAAATTTCAGTATATGGAAATTCATGAAAAAAATTTTCTGAAATACTAAATGCTAAAGTAAAATCATTTTCCACTAATTTATCAATAGGAAATGAGTTTTTGTCTCGGTGTTTCGATAAAACATAAGAATCTTGTGCGGCCGTTCCGGCTAAGCATCCTAGAATATGAGTTAAAATTGTTAATTCTTTTATAATTGATTCATTATCTGATGCTTCCAAATACCATTCAGATAAATAATAATAGTTTTTTTTCCATAAAGAATTACCAATATTTAAAAAATTGTTACTAAAATTTTTAATCAAAATATTTTGAATAATGGTTTTTCCTATTCTGTAAACAATTCTATGAATTATTTTTTCAAAACTTAATCTATTATTTGTGTAGGTTAAACCAAAAATGTGTCTATGAAAAGCGAGTTTTAAAATATTGCTATCAATGAATGATCTATTTTTTGTAATATTTATCAATAATATTTCATTTGTTAATGAGATTGAATCCCGTAGATTATACCCCATTGTTTGTGAACCGGAGTCACTAAATAAAAAGGATTTTTTTTCTAACAAAAATCGCTTCTTCTTCAATATTACACAAATTTGTTTTCTTCGTTGCGATAAGTGAAATAAACGAATATTTATTATTTTATCCGATCGATTCGGAGAAATTAAAGCCGGATCTACTTTCGCAGGAGAATCTGTTGAACCAATAATGAGTATATTGTTGTTTTTTCTTTCCCCACTAAAGCTTTTCTCAAAATATTTTAATAAGATACTTAGTAAAAAAGTTGGGTCCGATTCAACATTTTGAGTTAAACGATTTACATTCAATTGATGAATATTCTGAATCCAGATTATACAGGGTGACATTTTTTCTGCAAAATCTAGAGTGAGATTCAACCTACGTAGACTTTCAATCAGAATATTCATCCAACTTTCTGTTATAATATCAGGTTTATTATATAAAAGTTTATTTATGGAAATTTTAAATAATGGAGTATAAGCTTCTGCTGATAAATTTCCAATTAAATATGATTTGCCAGTTTCTATTGGACCTACTAATAAAATTCCTTTTGAATAAGATAATCCGAATTGTAATGACACTGGTATATCTTGAAATTCTGAGTCAAATTTTTTTATGGGCCATAATGTTTTCGCATAAACAACTTTTTGATGAAAAGCGAAGCTAATCCATTTATTTGCCGAACTAAATGAGTCATCAATTAAGTTTTTTTTCAAAATTCGAGCCAAGTATTTAAAATATAAAAGTCCTTGTTGACTCGTTATTTGATAACTAAAATATGATTGAAATTTTTTTTCGTCAAAATTAATATTCAATCTATATTTTTGTATTTTGTTACATGTAATTAAACATTGAACTAACAATTTACGTTTTCTCCGAGACAGATCCAAACTTTTATTATTAATTAACCATGTTTTCAATTTCCTTCTAGTCAATAAATAAAATTTAATATTTGTAATATAATAAATAAGATTGTTTAAAAAATAAGTTAAAAAATTTTCTGTTTTAGTTGCCATAATTCTATCATGACGACTTATTTTTGTGAAGTAAAAATTTCGTGAAGAGTCTATTAAATAATTTATTGTTTCAAGATTTTTCCATGAAAAGGAAAAGTCGGAACCTATGGAAAAAGAAAAAATTTTTTTATGGTAAACGGAAATAAATAAAACTAAAGTAAAACTAACCCAAGACAATGTATTGGAATGATCAACGAAGATGGGATTGAACCATGAAAAAATTAAGAAATTATTTTGGTTATAATGAATCTCGTTATAAAAGCGTGCACTCCATTTTAATTTCAAATTATTCAGGTAGGAATCTCTAAAATAATTTTTATTGTAATCTGAAAAAACTATAAAAATTTTTTCTAAAAATTTGTTTCCTCTCCCCTTCGAATATCCCCAAAAATTTTTTATTTTATAAAAACTTTCTTGGTAAAATTGTAATAGTATGTATATATTATATTCCCACCATCCTGAGGTGAAAAACCATGAATTATGAGTTTCAAACAAAGTTTTTTTGGAAAAAAATTTCGTCAATTTTTTTTCATCGTCTCCATATAAAAAAATACTCTTATTTCTCTTTCCTATCCTTTCATTAATCCGATAATTCATATTCTTTGAATAGAAAACAAATTGGTTAATCCATTTTATAATTCTGTAATCCCTTCCCCGAAAATCATCAAACGAGCGGGAAAATAATATGTCGTAATAAAACCGAATATAAATATTATTAATATTTAATCGTGATTCTTTCTCAACAAAATTATTAAATTTTTCTTTTTTCAATGAGTTTTTTCCAAAATCATATTTGTTATTCAATAAAATGTTAATATTTTTACAATTTGTTGAAAACGAATCATAAAGTTTTGTAGGAATAATTTCGTTTGTTCTTACTCCATCTTTTAAACCATCAACTGATGAGACACCTGATAATTTAGAGTAAATAAAAAAATTTCTATATTTCTTTCCTATAGAAGATTCTGATTTATTAATGTAAAAATGGTTTTTTTTTGCCAGCGGGAACATGAAAAACCGTAAATAAAGTAATTTCAAATTATTTACATTCTTTTTCCTTGAGAAAAAAAGAAATCTATTATTATAATTTAATCGAGTAATTTGTAATAAATATGTAAAAGTTACAAAATTTATTTTTTCTAAAATACCTTGTAATAACTGTTTATCTCTCGGAGAATCGAAAAAAAAGTTTTGGTTTAAGGATATGCAAGAATGAAAAGATTTTTTAAAAATTTCAATCAAATTTCGATTATTACTAGTGAATAATTTAAAAAAAAATATTTTAGAGTTTTTATTATTGGGAGAAAACGTAGTTGTTGAATCTTCGTTAATGAAGTAAAAAGTTTTATAAAATTCTATTTTATTTAAATCTTCGTTTTTCGTCCGAGAAGGAACAGAAAGATGATTAAAAATAGGATTAATTCCTTTATATTTTAACCCCTTCCTTCTTAAACTATAAAAATTAATTGTATTATAATTATGAATTTTTTTTCCTGAAAAAATAAAAATATTTTTTCTATCAAGAAAAAAAACTTGAATGTTTTTTCGATCCGAACCAGATTGAGTATATTTGGTATGTGGAAAAAATAATTGAGGTACTATTTTTTTCCAGGTTATGAAGTTTTTATCTATCAAAACTTTTTTCTGTAGATGCGGCTTCCTCAGTAATTCCGTCATTTTTTTGATAAATAGAATTTCAAAATTCATCGTTTTTACTAATGTTTTTCCATCAAAATTTTTTTCAACCCCCGAATCCCCATTCTCGATTATAAAGTAAATATTTTTATTCAATCTTTTCTCATCAATCTTTTTCTCGATTTTAAGAAATATCAAAGTTAGTTTATTTTTTTGTCGTAATATTTTCCTTAGGTCATAAAAATGGAAAAATATAGATAATTTTTTATATTGGTAAGATATGAAATAGGAAAAATAAAAAAATTTTGACAATATTTTGTTTTTTTCATCATCCAGTCCAATCATGTCATATGCCGAATTTGTTAAAAAATAAAATTGAATAATTTTTTTTTTCGGATAATTTATTGTTTCACATAAAACTGTAAAATTAATTTTCTTGAATTTCGTTATTCTTTCCGAATCTACAAAAAAAGTGTTCTTTTTTCGATTATTAATAAACGGGTTATTAACCGAAATAATAAAATCGATTACATGTTGAAATTTACTGATTAGTACTATATTTTTTTCTGAATAATTTTCAGTTTTAATGCAATCGACTATTCTCGATTTTAGAAAAGGTTTCAAAACAAAGTAAAACTTTTTTTTAATTCCATCATAATTTGGGTCAGAAAAAAAATCCGTATTAAGATCCAAGAAAAACCTCCATTTTCTGGAAAGACTTTGAGCTAAAAAAGAATTTGACAATTTTTTGTTATAATTTCTTCTTTCGCATAAAAGATACTTCGAAAATTTGTATATATAATCTGAATAAAAATCTTCTAATTTAGAAAAAATTTCAAAATTATTGAATTTATCAAATTCAATAAAATTTTTCACTAAACTTTCTCGCCCAGTATCCAAATAATCAATTTTATATGATTGGCAAATCACAAATTCAGTATAATTAGAAAAATAAGCATTTTTTTTATTTCTCACCGAAAAATAAAATTCAACAACTTTTTTTTTGGATCTTTCAAAACTTTGCAAATTGTTCAAAATATTTTCGTGAAGGATATTCAAATATATAAATTTTTCAAAAAAAAACTGTTCTGAATTCTTAATTTCGAATAAAGGTTTTTCACGAAAAGCTGAAATAAATTCAAAAGGAATAGTCTTTGTATTGGAATTATCATCAAAAAATTTTTTATCTGATCGGTCTGAAAAACTTGGATAAGAATCATATTCGCAAATCTGATTTTGTTGCAATTTCTGGTTAGTATAAGGTTTGAAAAAAGATTTCAAATCATCTATATTTTTTTCTTCCAATAAAGTTTCAATTTTGGATAAAGATCTTTTAGATAAATTTGAATCAGATTGAATTTGATCTAAAATTATAATTTTCCACAAATTTTGATTCCTATTTTTCTCCATACAATAGAATTTCTTGGAATTCGGGGAAGAAGAATTATGTAAAATAATATCAAATTTTGTATTTAAAAAGTCAAATTTTTTGTTAGAGGTTCTTATATCATTTTCTTTATAAAAATTATGTTTCTGAATTTTTATAGAATCCAAATTTTTGTGTCCAATATCATTTTTAATATTCAGTATGTATATGGATAGAGGTGATATAGAAAGAGATAAAATATTTAGTAAAACTTTTTTTTTTCCGTAATCACCGAGACTGTAGGAAAATAATAAAGTTAAATTTTGAAAATCAAATAGGATTGAAAGATGCTGCTTATTAGAAATAAATTCGATTAATAATTTGATTAAACTCCATTGTGTCCATGGATTCGATTTTTGAGCTTCTCGTAGTTCAGTCAAATATAAATTTTGATACAACGATTTTTTTTTTGGTAATTCTCTCTTCATTTTTCCACAACAATTATATAAAATTTTACAAATAGAACTAATAAAGAGACTATTAATATTTAAATATTTCCATATTCGAAGATATTTCACTTTCACAAAATTATAAAAATTTTTTACTATTTTATGTCATCATTATTACTACTGCTATTATTATAATGGCATGAACAAGGGCTTGCGTCAACTGAGAAAAATGAAAAAATTTTTGGATTGGGCGAACGACGGGAATTGAACCCGCGCATAGAGGATCCACAATCCACTGCCTTAAGCCACTTGGCTACGTCCGCCCTTGAAAAACGAAAAAGAATGACCTTTGAGATTTTAAATTTCGAAGGTCATTCTTTTTCGTTTGTTTTTCTCTAAAAATAAACAAAATTTTTAAAAATTTTGTTATTGATACTAACCGTTTACAACAGGAGCTTCAACAGCAGCTAAATCTAGAGGGAAATTATGAGCATTACGTTCATGCATAACTTCCATACCAAGATTAGCACGGTTGATAATATCAGCCCAAGTGTTGATTACACGACCTTGACTGTCAACTACAGATTGGTTGAAATTAAAACCATTTAGGTTGAAAGCCATAGTGCTAATACCTAGAGCAGTAAACCAAATACCTACGACAGGCCAAGCAGCCAAGAAAGAATGTAAAGAACGAGAGTTGTTAAAGCTAGCGTATTGAAAAATTGATCTACCGAAGTAACCATGAGCAGCTACAATATTGTAAGTTTCTTCTTCTTGACCAAACTTATAACCTGCGTTAGCAGACTCATTTTCAGTAGTTTCTCGGATTAAACTAGAAGTTACCAAAGAACCATGCATAGCACTGAATAGAGAACCGCCGAATACACCAGCTACACCCAACATATGAAATGGGTGCATAAGGATATTGTGTTCAGCCTGGAAAACGATCATGAAATTGAACGTACCAGAAATTCCTAAAGGCATACCATCAGAGAAGCTTCCTTGACCGATAGGATAGATCAAGAAAACTGCAGCAGCAGCAGCAACGGGAGCCGAATATGCAACAGCGATCCAAGGACGCATACCTAAACGGAAACTAAGTTCCCATTCACGACCCATGTAGCAAGCTACACCAAGTAAGAAATGAAGAACAATAAGTTCGTAAGGACCACCGTTATATAACCATTCATCAACAGAAGCGGCTTCCCAAATGGGATAAAAGTGTAAACCAATAGCTGCAGAGGTAGGTATAATAGCACCAGAAATGATGTTATTTCCATAAAGAAGAGAACCAGAAACAGGTTCACGAATACCATCAATATCTACAGGTGGAGCTGCGATAAAGGCGATAATGAATACTGTAGTTGCTGTCAATAAAGTGGGAATCATTAATACACCAAACCATCCAATGTATAGACGATTTTCAGTGCTGGTGATCCAATTGCAGAAACGACCCCAAATGCTTGCGCTTTCGCGTCTTTCTAAAGTAGCTGTCATAGTAAAAATCGGTTTTTAAATTAATTAAATGTTTCCCAAATATTTAAACTTGTTAATCAAAGTATTACACACTAAATGTAATAATGTCAACTAATGTTTTTACGATTTCGAAACACGTGTTACGAAAATAAAAAAAATTTAGTGATATGTCTCAGAATTCTATTTTTAAAAAAGATAAAAAGAATGGGTTGCCCGGGGCTCGAACCCGGAACTCGTCGGATGAAGTCGATTAATGATAAAACAAAAAAATCTCTTCCCAAACCGTACTTGCAACTTTCATTGCATACGGCTCTCTCTATATTTCCCTCACTCTACCAAGAATTTCGATTTTTGTAATGAATATGCAAAATAATTTATTTGAATGATATTAAAATACCAAAAATTTTTTTTGTAAGGTCTCGCTTTCCAAATTTTCAAAGAAATTGATTGTGGTTTTTCAAAAAAAAAAGGATTTTTGAAGAAAATTAAACCATATTTTTTCCAAACAGTACGTATTGTACTCTTATGTTTGCATGCTAACGTCTTTGCACAGGAAAATCGAAAAATATATTGTAATTGGTACAAACCCTTTTTGTTGGAACATCCACTATAATAATGATAAATATTCAAAATTATTTGATTAAATCGTTTAAAAATTTCATTATCTGGTAATGTTGTCCAAGATGGTTTACAAAGTGGACGTCCCGTAATATCACAAAATTTTTCTTTGGTTGAAAATCTGATTAGAGAGATGGTTGGAATAATACTACAAACTTCTTTTTGTATTAAATCGATATTCGTAAAATAACTTTTTATTTTGATCTTAATCAATAAAGTTTTCTTTTGTAAACGTAACATATATCCCAGAAAAAAAATTTTTTTTTTAAATAAATCTTTAATTGAAAATCTAGAAGGATCAAACCAAATATTAAAATATTTTTGCCGAACAAGAATGAAGAGGATTGTCCATTTTTGCAAAATTAGAATATTTTCATTATTCAAAATTATAGTAAAATTATTTTGGTATCGTATATAATGATTCGATTTTATTCCATCCAATAAACTTTTATCAGTCGATCTTTTTGATACTCCCAATATATCGTCCAATTTTTCAATCGAATTTCTTCCATCAATGAAATTCCAAAAAATTTTTGTTTCAAATTCGTAAGATTTTGTAAATACATCTTTTAAAAAATATTCGAATTCGTGGATGTATAAGTTCCATAAAAAACAAAAAAATTTATTTTTTTTATTCAAAAAAAAATTTTCTATATTCGAAATAGTAAAAGTTTCTTTTTTATGGAGAAAGATTCGTATAAAATGCAAAAATGAAATATCTTTGATATGTTTACGAAGAATTCGAATGAAAATTTCTGCATGAAAAAAATAGGGTATTGTAACATCTAAAAAACTAATTGAATTATCGATTTTACGTTCGATAAAAGAAAATAGAGAATGAATAGATTGATAAGTTTTTATTTTATTCCTCAACCCCCCTTTCGACCTGGGTGGAGAAACGGAATCAAAAATAGTAACTATAATTTCTTTTATATTCGAAAAATCCTCTTTTTTGAGAGGAGTGGATGGAAAATCAGATCGACGAATTTTTTTTATCAATCGTTTGATTTTCAAAAAATTAAAATATTTTTTTTTGAACAATTTATAGAATCTTCTCTATTTCCCGAACAACCATAAGACATTCCATAAAATTTTTCTTGAAAAAATGAAATATAGAAAAATTTTTTATCCATGAACGGTTTATTCCAACAATCTTTAGTTCGTTGTTCCTCAACAATATATGAAAATTTGATCATATTTTTTATTTTATTACTATCTTTCGTAGAGAAATAATGACCATACATATTAGTACAATCTTTCGAGCAAGAAAAAAGAAATTTTTAATTTTGTTCGAATTGATTGTTCTCCTGATTCAACAAAAAATATTTTATTTTTATCAGAATACTGGTATTTTCAAACACATTTTTTTAGATATTTAGGATCCATATTTGGTAAAGAATATCAAAATTCCTAGGAATTTTTTCTCATACAAACTATTTAAAAACCTTTTAACAATTTTTTAAACTCGAGAAAATATTTCAATATTTTTTTCGAAATAGAAGCTGGTTCTTCTTTTACCTATGATTCAGGCAATATGGCTTTATCCATTAACTCTTAATCGATTCATCAAAATCTATTTCAATTTTGGGTTGAAAAAGAAAATGAAGAAAAAATTTTAACGACATGCTTTCTTTTCGTCCAGGTTTCCCAATAAGATTAGTCGTTCTTTTTTTTCAGACCCTGTCAACGGTACAAATGATTTCTTATTTCATTCAAACGTGTAAAAATCCATGCCGCACTTAAAAGCCGAGTACTCTACCATTGAGTTAGCAACCCTAAACTTATTATTTGGTTGGAATCGAGAAAAAAGAGACATTGCTAGAATTATATGTATATAAATACATCGTGTCAATTTATTTTCTATCTCAAAAATTTTTGAATACACCGAGAATAGAGAATTCTTTGAAAGAACCCAAAAAATTTTTTATTTTTTCTTGTGCAGAAAGAGAGTGAAAATATTAAAAAAATGTATATTATTTATTTTCGGAACAAAATAGACTGAATAGCTATATGGGAGAAATAAAAAGAACGGATGATAAAAAAACAATTGTATGAGATAAAAAAATTGATTCATAAAAAAAATATCCTTATTTTTATTCTTCCAAGTCTACGTTCTTTTTTCGAAACGTAGACTCAAAAGTTTTTATGCACTTAAATGTTCTTTAGCCGCATACATGACTCCAACAGTTATTTTTGTAATATTATTCTGTCTCGCAAATTTTTCAGTGTTTCGTTTTATCTTTCCTCTAACAAATCCTGGTATTTTTTCCAACTCTATTTGACTTTCCGAATCCCAAGTTAAATCTGTATTTGTAGATAAAGATTTAGTAATAACTTCTTTAGTATCATGACCACCGAAAATTTCTAAAAGATGATCTTCCATTCCTAAAGTGAAAGAATTATAAATTAAATCTGCTATTTGATTAGTACCTTCGTAACCTAAAAAAGGGCGATAACCTAAGGGAAAGTTTTGAATATGAACTGGTGACGAAATAACTCCACAGGGAATATCAAGACGTTTACCAATATGACGTTCCGTTTGAGTACCGAAAATAGCAGAAGGTTCAATACGAGCAATCATGTCACCTACTTGGGTATGATCATCAGTAATAAGTGTTTCATCAGAAAAATTTTTAACCTGTTCTTTAAACCATTCTTCATCATGTTTACAGTAAGTTCCAGTACAACTAACACGGATTCCCATTTCACAAGCAAGAATTTTGGTAATTGAAGCAGCATGTGTTGCATCACCAAAAACCACTGATTTTTTTCCCGTCAAATTTTGACAGTCTATAGATCTTGAAAACCAAGCAGCTTGAGAAATGAATCTAGTTTGATCATCAATATAAGATTCGAAATCAATTTTTTTTCCTGAGATGAAAGGAGACCAGATATTTATTTGCTTCCGTATTTGCCGAATACAGTTAGCCGTATCAACTACTCCCATGGGAGTAGTTGATACGTACGGCATTCCAAATTCCTTTTCTAGAAATAAAGCTGTCATTAAACCTACTTCACGATAAGGTACCAGATTAAACCAAGCTTTTGGTAATTCGTAAAGATTTTCGACAGAACCTCCTTCCGGTATTACTTGATTAACTATAATTCCCAAATCTTGTAATAAACGTTTTAACTCACGACAATCATGTTGATTATGAAATCCTAATGTGAATATACCGATAATATTAGCTGACGGTTTATCTGTCAATGATATTTCTGAATTTCCTTGTTGCCGGGTCTTCCGTAAAAAATAACGTACTATTTGTTCCAATGTCCGATCAGCAGCTTGAAGTTCATTCACCCGATAATGATTCACATCTGCAAGAATTACATCAGAATCACAAATTGTAGAAGCTCTATCGACAAAATTTTGTAGATCTTCTTGCAGAATACTAGAAGTACAAGTAGGTGTTAATACAATCAAATCTGGTTGTTCTTGTTTATCCTTTTGAGTAATATTATCAATAACTTTTTCTTGAGATCCGCGAGATAACACATGACGGTCCACGATGCTAGCTGTTACAGGAGTAAAATCTCTCTCTCGTTCTAACATAGAACGCATAACATTAAAATAATCATCTCCTAAAGGAGCGTGCATAATAGCATGTACATTTTTGAAAGAACTAGCAACTCGGAGAGTTCCAATATGAGCAGGACCAGCATACATCCGGTAAGCCAATTTCATAAAATAAAATCTCTTCATTTTCAATAATATATTTTTATATTTTACAACGTAGAAAAATCCCTTGCTATATTTATTTTATTATCATAATATAAATAGAAAATACTGAAATTTCTTCAATTTAATAATTTGGTGGAAAATGAATAGAATAAATGAGAGGCTGATACGGAATCTGGGACGGAAGGATTCGAACCTCCGAGTAACAGGACCAAAACCTGCAGCCTTACCACTTGGCGACGCCCCAGTGTCATTCGAATCTAAATTTACTACAAGTTTTTCTTTTGTCAACGAATCCGTTGGAAAAAATTTTGGATTTTTTTGAAGAGAAACTCGTAGTAGAAAATGCATGATAAACTTTATGTTATTATGTTATCATATTAGGCTTTTCTTCTTCTCCCATTCTATCCTTGCAATAATATTTATTGGAGATCTTAAATCTTAATTATGTTCAACATTCTGTTAGAAAATGTGTTTCATTTAAACACTATCATTTTTGCTAAATCACCTGAAGCGTATGCAATTTCCGATCCAATTGTGGATGTAATGCCAGTTATACCTGTGTTTTTTTTTCTTCCAGCCTTTGTTCGGCAAGCTTCTGTAAGTTTTCGATAAATTATCAATTTAATTTTTGTTAGTTCCACCCTTTCTCATTCCCAATCGTGAAAGAATTGGTGGAGCAGACGTTGGAACAACCTATAGAAACCTCCACTTGATAATGATAATATTGTTGTGTCACATTAAACATGATAATTTATAAACATAATAATTTAGTTTGAGATTCTAAATTTATTTGTTTTTTGATAAACAATCTTAAATATTGGAATAACTGATTTTATAAAATTTTACAATTTTGATTCTATTCCATTTCCAGTACTCATCCTGGAGATTCCGTTATGCTTACTCTCAAGTTGTTCGTCTATACAGTAGTTATTTTTTCCGTTTCTCTCTTTGTCTTCGGATTTTTATCAAACGATCCCGGCCGTAATCCCGGGCGTAAAGAATAGATGGTGAAATTGAGTTTACGGAGAGAGAGGGATTCGAACCCTCGGTACAAAAAGTTTGTACAACGGATTAGCAATCCGCCGCTTTCGTCCACTCGGCCATCTCTCCCAACCTAATAATAAAAATCATATATCATATATATATATACACTTAATATTTGCATAATATATACACATATATAATATATACATATATATATATATATATATATATATATATATATATATATATATATATATATTATATAGATACATATCTATATATATCATATATGTATGTATATCATACGGTAAATTATTATAAAATATATTATTCTTTTGGATAAAATTCTTTCAATCGGAGCGAATATGTGAAAAGGAATATATAGAAATATATATATATATATATATATATATATATATATATATATATATATATATATATATATATATATATGGAAATAGGGATGGAAAGAATTTAAATATTGAATAAAATGATCAGGTAGTGTGAATGATTAAGTAATCTAATAATAAATAATTATATTAGTTTATAGATATACATTCGAATATAAATCTTTTAAATATAGAATGGGTATAAAAAATTTATTAAATAATGAACTTTTTTATCCTACTGATATAATTCCTTCCCTAGTCTTAAAGCTAAAATACTGGATATGAATACACTTAAGAGAATCAAAATAATTTGGTTATCTGCAATTGAAGTCATTTCTTATGTCCTTACGATCATACGAAAATAGGAAGTATAATAGAAAATAGAATGATTGATTCACGATCAATGTAAAAAATATATATAAATTTTTTTTTAACATGTTAGAACAAAATTAAAAAAATTATATTATTATTATTGTACCGATCTAGGTTTATTATTGCTATATATTTTATTATTATTTTCATAGAATACGTAGATGAGAAAGCTTTTCGTAAAGGTTTTCGGATTATAGAAAAAAGAGAGGTTAAACCAGAATGAATTTAGAAGTTATTGCACAGCTTACTATTTTGGCTCTGATAGTTGCATCAGGACCATTAGTTATTGCTTTATTGGCAGCCCGTAAAGGTAATTTGTAATTCATTCTATATTTATTTTCATAAGAAAATAAATATAGAATAGATTGATAAAGAAATTATGATTATATACTATATAATAGTAATATTAATATCTATATAATAGTAATATTAATATCGTTATATAATATATTAATATTAATATCGCGGGTATAGTTTAGTGGTAAAAGTGTGATTCGCAGAGAGAGAGATTAACGGACCATAATGTAATCTCTTTTTCTTTCCAATCTTACTCCCAGACAAAATTTAACCGGTTATGTTTCATCAATATCAATTAAAGCATTATTTCTCTCTGACGAAGAGAAAACGAAATATTTAAAAAAGTTAATTTTTTAGTTTGCTGAGAATCTATAGGAATGGATAAAAAAAAAAATTTTTCATCATAACTAACTCGCTAATTTGTGTTCGAGAGATAATCAAATTAATGTAATTTTAGTTGAATCTCGAATAATTTTAATTTACGAAAGTTATTAAATTACTTGGTGAAATATTTTTTCCTTGAGGATCAATATGGGTGGGAATAAGAAACGAAGTAATTAGAAATTTTTTTTTCAATTTTTCTAAAAGGATCATCTAATAACGTATTTTTGCATATCAAATGTAGAATGAACTAACTTAGATGTTATAAAGATTAAAATGGACTGTAAGAGAGATTTTTATAAGGAAGCCGAATGAGAGAAAACTTTCACGTTCGGTTTCGAAGTAGAGACTTTTTTTCCAATGTCGACTACAACCCTTAGCCTTCCAAGCTAATGATGCGGGTTCGATTCCCGCTACCCGCTGAAAAGAAAAAAGAAAGAGATTGAAGATGGTGGTTAACCATCATTTTCTATTTCTTTCTTTTTCCTAACATCCCTTTCGCGTCCATCGTCTAAAGGATAGGACAGAGGTTTTCTAAACCTCCAGTATAGGTTCGAATCCTATTGGACGTAGTCATTTTTGTTCCTGGATCGAGAAAAGTTCAGTATGTTCTGTAATGGCTTTTTTCGGAATCTCTTCTGCTTGTTCTGTGAAAACTTTAGTAGACCGAATAATTTCTGCGAATTGAGGTTTATTAGTTATTGAAAATTCACGAAATTGAATTAAAAATTTTTTAACTTGTGTTGTTTCCAACAGATCCGAATATCCGTTAACACCAATATAAATAGTAGCAATTTGTTCTTCTACACTGAGAGGTGCCGATTGCGATTGTTTGAGTAATTCACGTAATCTTTGACCCCTCGCCAACTGATTTTGGGTAGCCTTATCGAGGTCAGAGGCAAATTGAGCAAATGCTTCTAATTCTGCAAATTGTGCCAATTCTAATTTTAATTTTCCAGCTACTTGCTTCATAGCTTTAATCTGTGCAGCAGAACCAACTCTTGATACAGAAATTCCTACATTAATTGCTGGTCGAATTCCTGCGTTAAATAGATCGGCTGATAAAAAAATTTGCCCATCTGTAATAGAAATAACATTCGTTGGAATATAAGCTGAAACATCACCTGCTTGGGTTTCCACAATAGGTAAAGCAGTCATACTGCCTTCACCCAAATTAGAACTTGATTTAGCTGCTCTTTCTAGAAGGCGCGAATGTAAGTAAAAAACATCTCCAGGATAAGCTTCTCGACCTGGTGGTCTCCTCAATAAAAGGGACATTTGTCTATAAGCTTGGGCTTGTTTTGAAAGATCGTCATAAATAATGAGAGTATGTTGGTTACGATACATAGAATATTCGGCTGGGGCAGCACCAGTATAGGGAGCAAGATATTGCAATGTTGCAGGAGAATTTGCAGTTTCAGCAACTACAATTGTATATTCTAATGCACCACGTTCTTCTAAAGTATTAACAACTTGTGCTACTGAAGAAGCTTTTTGACCAATAGCTACATATACACATATAACATTTTGACCTTTTTGATTTAAAATCGTATCAATAGCTACGGCCGTTTTTCCCGTTTGTCGATCTCCAATAATCAATTCTCGTTGACCGCGTCCAATCGGAATCATAGAATCAATAGCAATAAGTCCCGTTTGCAAAGGTTCATAGACAGAACGTCGCGATATAATACCTGGAGCCGGCGATTCAATCAATCGAAATTCGGATGTTTTTATTTGTCCCTTTCCATCAATAGGTTGAGCCAATGCATTGACAACACGTCCTAAATACGCATCGCTAACAGGTATTTGAGCAATTTTACCTGTTGCTCTTACAGAACTCCCTTCTTGTATAGTCAATCCATCACCCATTAGAACAGCACCAACATTGTCTGATTCTAAATTTAACGCAATTCCAACTGTACCATCTTCAAATTCGACTAATTCCCCTGCCATAACTTTATCAAGACCATAAATACGTGCAATACCATCTCCCACTTGAAGTACCGTTCCAATATTTACAATTTTAACTTCTTGAGTATATTCTGCGATCTGTTTCCGGATAATACTGCTGATTTCATCAGGTCGAATATTTACCATTAGCTTTTTTAATGAAAAGAGAGAAAAATAAAACTAAATTAAAATTACTCAATGATATTTTCCATGGCTCTAAGTAGGCCAATATGATAGTCGATCATACGTGAATGTAATTCATTATTCAAACGAATTTTTAACGTTTCCAAAGCTCTCTCTGAAGCTAAACGAGAAACTTGTTGTCGAACCTGTTCGATCGCCCTTCGTTCTTCGAAACGAATTGTAGCGTTTTTAGAATCTTCCAATCGTTTAGAATCCTCATCAGCTGCATCTATTAAATCTTGTTTCTCTTTCTCCATCTGGGATAATCCATTCATTCGGATTTCATCCGCTTTCAGTTTTGCTTGCTGCAAACGAGTTCGAGCTTGATTAGGTTTATCAGTAGCTTCTTTATATCGTTCTTCCGCATCCTTAATAGTGTTCAAAATGTTTTCTCTACGATTATTTAATAAATTACTTAATGAAAGTAGATTATTCTGATTCTTTTATTCATAATCTCTTCCCAAACCGAACATGAATTTTTCAATTCATCCGGCTTTCGTGTTCACATTTCTCATAATAATAATCTTATTATTTTTAACGGAACTTATCTTCGTTATTCATTCTTCGTTTTTTCTCACGCAAAATAATTGTTGAGGATTCTTTTGACAAAAGTATTAAAAATTGTCAGCAAGATTGTTTTTTGTAATTACAAATTTTAAATAGGTTGTCAATTAGGCACTTAATTCTATAAAAATTTTTAAAATTTTCTAACAAAAATTGAAGACTTAAGTAGTATATTTTTCAATTTCAAGAATTTGAGTGATATGAGTGTTATATATCAAAGAAACGATTTAACCATATTTTTATCATTCATTTATGGCAGGATAAAGAAAATCCTAATAATGCCTAGACTTCAAGCAGTTTAGCTTTAACCATTTTTCTTTTAGTTCCCTATCAAGTTTCAATTTTTGATTTCACAAAATGCTATTGTTCTTCCGAAAATTTGACTGAAAGTTATTTGTTGGGAATATATACTTTATTAATATATTTATAATAACTATTTTTTAAGTATTATTGGATCATTCCAATTTCGTATTCAAATATTCAACCCGCACACACTCCCTTTCCATAATAAATTAATAATCCAATGACCACACTTAGGTTGATTAAATTTGTTTCTAATAAATTTGTATTTAATCCAAAACTTCCAGCTATAGTCCAAAAATTTGAGAAAATACCAAAATAAATTTTATTTTCCATACTATCTTTCTCTCTATCATCGTGTTATTCAATTCTGTGGAGGTTTCTGTTCACTCAACATTTGGATTTAGATTCACTATTTTAAAATGAAATTCAAAAAAAGACTTTGTATTTTACTCAAACTTACAAATTATTAAAGAGAATAGAAAATATTATCAATTTTCTATCTTCTTCAATAATTTGTAAATCTGATTAAACGAAAGGATTTGCAGATGGGAGTGCTAAAGCTACAACTAATCCGTAAATAGTTAACGCCTCCATAAAAGCTAAACTCAAAAGTAAAGTACCTCGAATTTTACCTTCTGCCTCAGGTTGGCGCGCAATTCCTTCAACAGCTTGACCTGCTGCAGTGCCTTGACCAATTCCAGGTCCAATAGAGGCTAAACCGACAGCTAATCCAGCGGCAATAACAGAAGCAGCGGAAATTAGGGGGTTCATAATAATCTCCTTTAACTTGATTTGGAAGAATAAATTAAAAAAAAATTTATTTTGTTGCTCACTAAAATCCTTATAAAATTCTTTTAGATAAAGCGGTTAATAACTCAAAATGTCTCTTTTCAAAGTGATAGTATCACTAAACTTTTTATTAAAATTTAAATGAGATTTTTTGAAGAACGGGAGTATAATTATATACAAATAAAAATTTTTTTTATTTCTAAAAAGATATTGGAATTAAAATATAAAAGAAATAGATTTTTATTCAGAATATCCAATTGTATATTATAAGATTCAAGGTGGAATGAAAACAATAATGTTTAAAAAAATTAAAAATTTTTTATTTGATAAACCCTTTTAGATCAGAAAAAAAAAATATTAAATTTTTTATTAGTGATGACCCTCCATAGATTCCCCGATATAAGCTGCTGCAGGTGTAGCAAAAATTAAAGCTTGAATAGCACTGGTAAATAATCCTAAAAACATCATAGGGATAGGAATTACTGAGGGGACTAAAGAGATAGGTACAGCAACGACTGATTCATCAGCTAAAATATTACCGAAAAGTCTGAAACTTAGTGATAAAGGTTTTGTAAAATCTTCTAAGATATTTATTGGTAGAAGTACAGGTGTTGGTTGAATATATTTTCCAAAATAACTTAATCCTCTTTTATTGAATCCCGCATAAAAATATGCTACGGATGTAGGTAAAGCTGATGCAACAGTAGTATTAATATCGTTTGTTGGTGCAGCAAGTTCGCCATTGGGTAATTCAAAAACTCGCCAAGGAAAGGGGGCACCTGACCAATTGGATACAAAAATGAATAAAAACATAGTTCCTATAAAAGCAACCCAAGGACGATATTCTTTCTCTCCTATTTGCGTTCTAGCCGAATCACGAATGAATTCCAAGACATATTCTACAAAATTTTGACCACCCCGAGGAATTGTCTGTAGATTCTGAGTGGCTAAAATAGCCGAAGTTAGTAAAATAGCGATTACGATCCATGAAGTTATAAGTACTTGTGCATGAACTTGAAAATCATTGAATTGCCAATAAAAATGTTGACCTACTTCGACATTAGAAATTTCGTAGAAATTAGTAAAGTGATTGGTTATTTTTTCAGTATAATACATATTACTCCTTCTAAAGGTTGGATAAAAAATCCTATAAAGATGCTTTATCTTGTATAGAAACACATAAAACGGTTTGTCATTATTTTAATCCATTTTTTGACTACAAATTAACTATTTTTGTATCAATTTTTCATCGAGTTAAAACGTCCCTCACAAATAGCTAATGTTAATTTGTCCAAAATCCATTTAATCGAAGCTCTAGCATCATCATTAGCTGGAATAGGTATATCAGTTATATCTGGATCACAATCTGTATCAACTAAACATATAGTAGGAATACCTAAAGTAACACATTCTTTAATAGCTGTAAATTCTTTCTGTTGATCAACGACAATAACAATGTCAGGTAAACTTGTCATATATTTAATACCACCCAAATATTTCTGTAAATGTTCTAATTGTCTCTTCAACGTTGCTGTCTCCCTTTTAGGAAGATTATCCAGTATTCCTGTTTTTTTCCCTCTTTCCAAATCCCGAAATTTTTGAAGACGCGTTTCTATAGTTGACCAATTGGTTAACATACCCCCAAGCCATTTTTGGTTAACATAATGACACCTAGCTTTTAAAGCATATGATTCAATTAAATCAGCTATTTGATATTTTGTTCCAACTATCAAAAATTGTTTTCCTTTACTCGATGCACTTGCAACTAAATCACAGGCTTCGGATAAAAACCGAGCTGTTTGAGTAAGATTTATAATATGAATACCTTTTCTCTCCGTAAAAATGTAAGGTGCCATTTTTGGATTCCATTTACGAGCTTGATGACCAAAATGAACACCAGCTTCCATCATTTCTTCCAAATGAATATTCCAAGATTTTTGTTTCATTTTCTCCGGTTTATCAAACGATAAAAGTTTATATAAGGTTTATAGAAGAATTATAATTTGATTTAGAATTTAAATTAAAAATTTTATTTGTGAAAACTATTATAAGAATTGAATTCTTTCAATACAGTATGAATAATTTTTGTAGTGGGAAAACCCAAAAATGTATTTTCATATAAAAACACATTTTTCATTTTCTTTACAAAAATATTTTTATTCTTTTTCAAACAAATTTCTTTCTTTCTATCGAAATCAACCTGCCAAATAATTTCTTGCGATCCTGTTCCTGCCGGAATCACCCCACCAAGAATAACATTCCCTTTTAAACCTCTTAACCAATCAATCCGACTCTTCAAAGCAGCTTTAGCTAAGACTCGTGTAGTTTCTTGAAAACTGGCTTCGGAAATAAAACTTTGAGTATTTAAAGACGCTTTGGTTATTCCTAATAAAATAGGTTTATAAGAAATTGCTTCTTCCAACACACGATTTATTTTCTGTGCTCTCGAAAATTCAATAAGTTCTCCAGGTAAAAAAATATTAGTTATTCCATCTTCTAGAGTCACAACCTTGGAAGTCATTTGACGTACAATTATTTCAATATGTTTATTCGATATCCGTACTCCCTGCGATTCATACACTTTTTGAATTTGGTTAACCAAACTTAATTGTCCTTGTTCCATACTCATTTTTGTACCCAAGAAGGAACCCCAAAGATTACCAACAAATTTTGTCATATCGTTATTCCAATCTTCAAATCCAATTTCTGAATCACTAGAAACTGAATTTATTGGACGTGCTTCTACTAATTGTTCAACCTTCGGAAGACCTTGAATTATATCACCCGATTTTAATCTCTCATATATAAGTGTTATTAAAGTACTTCCTTCTTTAATAGATTCACCATAATTAGTGTGAATAGTAGCTGTTCCGGTAGCAGGATGAGCTTTGGCTACTCTAACAATAAAATAATTAGTAGTTATGCTTATAATTTGACCAGATGGAAAATTTTTTTCATATTTGGATCTTATAAAGTCTTCAAAAAATAATTGTCCAAGTTTTAAAAAATTCAATTCAAATTTTTTTTTTGATAAGCGAAATAGAGGGAAACACCAATTAAATAAATTATAATTTATAATTTTTTCTAAAACCCTTCTTTTCACTCTTCCAGATCCATCTATTAGATACCATTTTGGTCTCTGAAAAGTATTTTGAAATTGATGAATAATAGAATATTTATTTGATAATATTTTATTATGATCGACGAAGCGGAATAAACTAAAAAAATTTTTGATATTTTTGTGTAAATGACCTAGAAATCCTATTTTTCTAAGAAAATCATATTTTATAAAAAATGTCAACTTCGGTTTTTGTTCATTCAGATTCTTCGAATTCCGATTGAAATGAAAAAATTCAGTATAAAAATCATTAGTATTTGATTTAATCGAAAAATCTATTGTCGATATTGCCGATTCATAAAATTCAGAAATTTTAACTGAATTTGATGGAGACATAAAAACAAAAGATTGATTTTCAAAATTTGTATTAGATATTATTCGAATAATACCCTGTGTTGTATTTCTTAATTCAATCTTTGAAAATGAATAATAATTATTATAAAATTTTTTCTTTAAAATCTTTTTCAGTTCTTCCTTTCTCTCTTCCCGCTGCGAGACAAAATATTTCATTAAACTTATTTGAAAAAAAAATTTAAAATTTTTTTTTGTTCTTATCTTGAAAAAAGAAACATTAACTTTTTCTAAATTTCTTTTTTTCCAATGTATTACCAGACAAGTCTGAACTAATTGAATATTTTTTTCATTTATTAGTTTGACCTGTTCATCATCCTGATGAAGAAGATAATTCAGAGTTTTAAGTTCTAACAGTTTTGTTTTTCTTAATAAATAAAAAAGGGTTGATTTATTTGCTTTATTAGATAAGTTATATTCAATCGCTGGTCGTATTAGAACGAATGGTTCTCTTTCGGAAGGAATAATCCATTGAATATATGTCCAATTTTTGCATTCAAATTCATTAAAAAGTCTTTTTCCCGGTGGTACTAAAAGACTTATTTGTTTCGAAATCTTGTACGTTTCATTTGGATGATATATAGTTCCAGGTAATATTTTTATTTCATAATCATTATTCCCTTTTTTTCTTACCCTAACTAACCCGTTGGACTGGCTAATAATAGTAGGAGTAATAGATGTACCCGCTTGAATAAATGTATTATTTTGTATGAAAATAGACTGGAAAGATTGAGTTGGAGAGTAAACTTCTTCGGGAATGAGAAAAAAATTTCCTTCTTTAATTATAAGATATCTTGGTCTAACCGATTTTGTTTCTGAATCTTCGAAACAAGCATTTTTGTTAATAAAATCTACTCTAATATTGCCATATTTTATTAATCCCGATTTTATTTCCAACCCAAATTTGGGATCATTGGAAATACCAAAAATATCATTATTTTTTAAAAAGCCATTTTTCGGAACTTTAATGAAAAAAGATAATTTTGAATTTTTTTTTTCCAAAAAAAAAAATTTTTTTTTTTTCTTTACCGCATATTCCCGTAATACAAAATTATAGTTTTTCGAAATACTAATAAAATTATTCACTATCTTGGAAATCTTTCTTTCAGAGATAAAAACAAGATTTTTTTTATGGAGAGAAGAATGAAAAATAAAAAAATTTAATTCATTTTTATTTCCGAAATTAGAAAAAAGCAATTTTTCTTTCGCGAAAGAAATTGCAAAATCAATTTTATCCTGATTTTTATAAAATATCTGAGAAAAATCCTTATTTTTTTTACTCGGGACTCCCGATAAAATCCAAATATGGGATGTTTTAAGTAGAAGATGAATATTACTATTTTTACATTCAGAAGAATGCTGAACATTTTTACTCCAGTGTATCTCACCGTCCAAATTGGAATAAATATATTTTCGCACTTTCTCTTTAAAAGGCGAAGTTTTTGCACGAATTTCGGCAATAATTTGCTTTGATTTCACATATTGATTATTTTGAATTAGTAACAGACTCTCCGGTGGAATAATTAATCTATGTATTTTTTCTTTACCCTCAATTGTCATAAACAACTTCGTATGACACATCCAAGCGGGATGTCCATGTCTCGTTCGGGTTGGATAGACAAAATTTTTATTGAAATTAATAATTCCATTAAATGGCGTTCGAACATGTTCTGCAATGTCTCCTGTGAAAACTCCGCCAGTATGAAATGTTCGTAAGGTCAATTGAGTTCCAGGTTCACCTATAGATTGGCCTGCAATGATTCCCACAGCTTCACCCATCTCGATCAATTTTCCGTGGCTGAGGCTCCAGCCGTAACATAATCGACAAATCCAGGTCATACTTCTACAGGTTAATGGCGACCGTATAAAGACTTGTTTTATTTTCAATTTCATTAATTTCTTTATCAAATTTGAGCCAATATCTTGATTCCTTAAAACGATACATCTATTATTCAAATATATATTTTCCGCAATCACTCGACCAAGAAATTTTTTCGAAAAATTATTTTTTTCCGATAAATTTTCCAAAATTATACTATAGAGAGTTCCACAATCGAAATTTCGAACAACAATATGTTGAACAACTTCAACAAGTCTTCGAGTTAAGTATCCTGCATCCGACGTTCGTACAGCAGTATCTACAACACCTTTACGAGCCCCGTAGCATGAAATTATATATTCTGTTGAAGATAAGCCTTCTCTAAAATTACTTTGAATTGGTAAATCAATAATTTGCCCTTGAGGATCAGACATTAATCCTCTCATACCTACCAATTGATGAACCTGAGATATACTCCCTCGAGCTCCCGAAAATGACATCATATGAATTGGATTTAAAGGATTTGTCATTCTAAAATTAGGATTCATTTCTTGTTTTAAGTATTCACTTGTAGCATACCATGTTTCGATTAGTTGACGTAATTTCTCTACCGCGTGTAAACCCCCATAATTATGGTATTTCTCTGAAAGATTACTGTATAGTTCAGCATCTTCGATAAGCCAACTTTTTGAAGGTGCTGTTAATAGATCATCAATACTCAATGAAAGGGCTCCTAAGGTTGCTTGCTGAAATCCTAATTTTTTCAATTGATCTAAAATATGTGTTGTATATGTGATACCAAAATGGGCTATTAATTTGCTTATAAGTTGTTTTATGGCAGTCCTATCCATAACTCTATTGTAAAATATCGAAAATTCTGCCATAAGATAAAACCTCTTGTTTTTATGAACGTGAATCAACAATGAATTTAAGTCATTTTTTAGTAAACGACTATTCCCTAAATTTATCTACGTTTTCCAATTTATCGATGCTTTATAAGTACCTTGGATAGCTTCTCCAATTTGTTGATTAAAAGGGATTCGTCCTACTGTCGTACAAATATAAGTATTAATTGTTTCTTCATTTTCACTTCTCCTAAATTGATAATGTTCATAAATTTGAAACGAATTTCCAAAAGGTTTATATTGAATTTCGATAGGTTCTTCTTGATCGAAAAAAGTTATTATTTGTAAATTTTTTGGCCATTCAAGCCATATCAAACTATGTAAAAAAATTTTGTTTTGTTGGAGAGCCCGAAAAACATTATCGTAAGTAGAAAAATAAGGTATTTTAAAATGTTTTTTTTTCTCACATTCCCCAAATGGATAATTTTTATGCCCGTATACACCCCTATTATTATGAATTGTTAACATATAAAGTCCAAGTAACATATCTTGACTTGGTACAGAAACAGGTTCACCTGTAGCTGGAGATAGTAAATTTTTGTGGGAAAACATAAGTAAACGTGCTTCAGTTTGCGCTTCCGAAGATAAAGGTACATGAACAGCCATTTGATCTCCATCGAAGTCAGCATTGAACCCACTGCAAACTAAAGGATGTAAATAAATAGCTTTTCCATCTACTAAAATTGGTTGAAACGCTTGTATTCCTAATCTATGTAATGTTGGTGCTCTATTTAACAAAATAGGATGTCCTTGCATTACGTCATTAAGTACTCTCCGGACAACCGGTTCGTTATTTTGAATCATAATTTTAGCTGCTCTAAGATTGGATGCAAAATTTAGTCCAATGAGTGTGCGAATAACAAATGCTTGAAAAAGTTCTATTGCCATTTCTATTGGTAAACCACATTGATGCAATGGTAAAGAAGGTCCAACTACAATTACAGATCTACCTGAATAATCAACCCTTTTTCCAAGTAAATTTTCACGAAACCTTCCTTCCTTCCCTTCCACCAAATCGGAGAAAGATTTATAGGGTCTATTATGACTATCTCTCAGGGGTTGTCCCCGAATACCATTATCGATCAGTGCATCCACAGCTTCTTGAACCAATCTTTTTTGGCAAACAACCAAACCTCCTGGGGTAGAGCCACTCCGTGCCAAAAAATCAATAAGAGTATTATTTCTATAAATGACTCTTCTATAAAGTTCATTCAAATCCGATGTTATCAATTCGCCTTCTCCCAACTCAATCATTGGACGTAGTTCTGGAGGAAGGACTGGTAATAATGTTAAAACCATCCATTCTGGTTTCCTATCCGTTTGAACAAAATGTTTGGCCAATTTTATACGCCGCATCAAAAGATCTTTTCGTCGTTGAATCTTTCTATCCTCCAATTCATTCCCTGTTGTTTTTCGTCCAGAAAACTCTTCCCATTCTAACTGTGCTTCGTCTATTACATCTCGTAAATCCAAATTTATTAATTGTTTTTCAATCGCATCTCCCCCAGTTGCTATTTCTCTATCTTGAAAAACATTAAATCCTCTCGGAGAAAAAAAGCGAGGAAATATATCTTTCCAAGATTGATCTTCATACTTAAATAAACCTTGTATCTTTAATAAGGTAGGTTTTTCAGTTATAGGTCTAGCAAGAAAGAGATTGGGATAGGTTACTTTTTGAATCCCCCCCCAGAGAATCGGACATGAAAGGTTTCCGTCATCCGGCTCAAATAGTTATTTTTCAAATTAAAAATTTTTTTTGGAATTGTTGGAATAAAAAACACTAACTATTCGAAACTCAAGTTATTGTTTAAATAAAATTAATTTTAATTGAGTTGTCTCACTTCTTTAGAAACTATATTTATATATATACTTATGTGTGTTTATATACAATATATATATATATATATACATATATAATAAATTTTTAGTACTATTACTTTATGGTTCAATAAAAATATTTTTTGTTTAATAAAGAATTTTCTTGTTCCTGTTTCGACCCCTAATAATCCTTTAGGTTTTTGCTCTATCTCGATGGTGTTTCGGTGTTTCCCAGTGTATTTGCGATGAATTCACTTTAGATTCCCCATGAAAAATAAAATTTATTATGTTTTTTACGAAATTTGAATAGAAAACAATTTTTTATAACCCTAGATCAAATCCTCTAAACAGATCGAAAAACTAATATGATAAGTGTTTTTTCTTTGAGTTCCATCCCATAGTTTTTCAAGCAACGTCAAAATTTGGGGTATTTTATTATTAAAATAACAGGGTTTTTCTGTCCGAATCAAAATAGAGAATGCAAGTCACACATCGCAATAAACTAGACTTTCTAATTCTTTAAGGGGTTCAGCTAAAAGATTAGCGATATAGCTTGGAAGACGTTTTGAATACCAAACATGAGTTACCGAACATGCTAATTTGATATAACCCATACGATATCTCCGAATCCGAGATTCAATAAATTCGACTCCACATTGATCGCAAAATTTTATATTCTCTTTTTTATCCCCGACGCCCTGACATTTCCCACACGCGCAAATTCCGTTTCTAATTGGTCCGAATATTCTTTCACAAAATAAACCATCTTTTTCAGGTTTATGCGTCTTGTAATGCAATGTGTAAGGTTTTGTAACTTCACCAACAATTTCACCATTCGGTAATATTCTTTCTGCCCAAGTACGAATTTGTTCAGGAGAAGCTAATTCAATTCGAAGATATTGATGTTTGTTTTTATAAGTCATAAGATAAAGATTTCAAATTAGTTTGACTTTCAAACTTCTTTCAACGCTAACTCTAAGTATTTCTCACACAAAATTGTGTGATTTATTTCCAAAGCTAAAGATCGTAATTCTCTCACGAGTAATTTGAAAGATTCAGGAGCAGTATTTGGTTTCGGGATAGGTTCGCCGGTAACAATAGCTCCTAGAACCTCATAACGAGCCTGAATATGGTCTGATTTGATCGTTAGCATTTCCTGTAAAACATAAGCTACGCCAAAACCTTCTAAAGCCCATACTTCCATTTCGCCAACTCGCTGACCTCCGTGTCTAGATCTTCCTCGCAGTGGTTGTTGTGTAACCAATGCGTATGGGCCGCTAGATCGAGCATGAATTTTATCATCAACTTGATGAATTAATTTTGACATATAAGCTTTTCCTACAGTAACAGGTTGTTCAAAAATTTCCCCGGTTCTTCCATCGATCAAATGACTTTTACCAGGATTATCTGGTTCGAATAACCATGGATTTTCCGTTTTCTTCCTTGCTTCATAAAGTTCAGAAAAAACTAATTTTCTAGAAGCTTCTCTTTCGTATCGTTCATCAAAAGGACTGATTCTATAATGTTTGCAGAGAAAATGCCCTGCTAATCCCAACAAACATTCAAAAATTTGTCCTACATTCATTCGTGAAGGCACACCTAATGGACTTAATATCATATCAATTGGTGTTCCATCTTGTAAAAAAGGCATATCTTGTCTTGGTAATATTTTCGAAATAATACCTTTATTTCCATGTCTTCCAGCAACTTTATCACCTATTTGAACTTTACGTTTTTGTAAAATATATATATGAATTATTTCTGATGCATTAGTAGAAAGGTCTTCCTTGGAAATAAATCGAATATCGATAACTCGACCTGTTCCCCCAGGAGGTACTTTAAGACAAGTTTCTTTCGAAGTTGTTACGTGAATTCCAAAAATAGCTTGTAGTAGTTTTCCCTCTGGAACGCGTAAAGTCTCTTCTGTTTCTTGGGGTGCAAGTTTTCCCACCAAAACATCTCCACTTTCGACTAACGAACCCGAAAATACAATACCATTTTTGTCTAAATTACGGAGTGAATAACGATCTAAATGTGGAATATCCTTAGTAAATTTTTCAGGACCTTGACTCGTCAGACGTGCTTCTATTTCATATCTCTCAATATGAATTGATGTGTAACTATCGTTATAGATTAGACGTTCATTAATCAAAATGGCATCTTCAAAATTATATCCTTCCCAGGGCATATAAGCTACAAAAATGTTTTTTCCTAAAGCTGATTCTCCATCGGATGTGGAAGATCCATCTGCTAAAATTTGTCCTTTTTTTATGTATTTTCCATTCTTCATTCGAGTCTTTTGATGAATACATGTACTGTTATTCGAACGTTGATATATTATCAAATTTTGAAAAGAAATAAACTTTTTTGAAATGAAAGTGATGGTATTACTATCAAAATATTTTATTCTTCCATTGTATAATGAAACAGTCACACTTCCTGAATCTAAAGCTGTCTGACTTTCTATACCCGTCCCTACAATACATTTTTCAGTTCTTAAAAGTGGAACTGCTTGACGTTGCATATTTGAACCCATTAGAGATCTATTTGCATCATTATGTTCGAGGGATGGAATGAGAGATGCTCCGACAGAAAAATATTGTAAAGGAAAAATACTTCGAAGGTGAACCTGTTCCCACGGAATAGTTACAAAGTCTTGTCGATATCGAGCAGGAGTAGTTTGTTTTTCTTGACCATTTTGATCTAAGGCCAAACAGTTTCCAGTGGCTATTCGATAATATTCATCTTCTCCAGCAGATAAATTAAGAATTTTTTCTAAATAAGAAATTTTAGATATTTTATAAAAAGGACTTTCTAGGTACCCCAAAAGACTTAATTTTGCATGAATAGCTAAGGAAGATATTAGTCCAGCATTCATTCCTTCAGATGTTTCTATGGGACAGATTCTACCATAATGACTAGAGTGAATATCACGTACTTGAAAACTTGCAGTTCGTCTTGTCAATCCTCCCGGTCCCAAGGAACTTAATCTTCGTTTATGTACTATTTCAGTTAATGGATTGGTTTGATCTGAAAATTGGGATAGGGGGTGTGAACCAAAAAATTCTTTAAAAGTTGTTATAAAAGGAGCTGAAGTTACTAAACTTTTTGGGGTCGGTAATCCTTCTCGTTTGGTTGCACTTCGTAAAATATGTCGAATTGATGTTTCTAATCGATTCAGTGCTAATCTTAATTGATCTTGTAATAAATCAGCTACAGAACAGACTCGTTTATTTTTTGAATGATCTATATCATCAATTGCACCTACTCCGAAATTCAATCTGATTGGATAATCAATAGCGGCTAGAATATCTTGTGGTAATAGAGAAATTTCATTTTCAGGTATATTAAGATTTAATTTTGTATTTATATTCAATCGTCCTATTTTGCCCAATTCGCAACGTTGTTGAAAAAACTTTTTTTGTAAATCTCTTCTGAGAGATTCGGAAAAAAAAAGATCTCCACTTATACAATAGAGATTTTTATAAGGTTCGACTATAGCATTTTCTGTTGAATCTGGATAATCTTTTTTCGCTCTTAGAAACCTCAAAAAAATTTTAGGGTAACAAACACTATTTAGAATAGTTTGTAAATTTAGTCCCATAGCTAATAATAAAATCAAAATAGAAATTTTTTTTCTTCTATTTACACGTGCCCATATCCTCTTTTTTCCATCAATTTCTAATTTTAATCTTCTCCCCCAATTGGATATTAAAATTCCAGTATATATTAAATGTCCATCATGATCCGTTTCTGAATTATAATAGATTCCTGGACTTCGTAAAATCTGATTAATTGTAACCCGGGATACACCATTAACGACAAAAGTACCTCCGGAATTCATTAAAGGAATACTTCCAAGAAAAACTATTTGTTTTTGTATTTCTCCTTGCGTCCTCTTTTCTGACTGAGCCGGTACGTAAATATCAGATGAATAGGTAATAGATTGATATACAGCTTCTCTTTCATCTAATATTGGTTCTGCTAATCGATATTGTTCACCAAATATTTGAAACTCGAATTCTTGATTTATATCTTCAATTATCGGAAAACTTTTAAGTTCTTCACTCAAACTCGAATTTATAAAACGATGAAATCCTTCGAATTGTATTCTACCAGACTCAGGAAGTACAAAAATATCCATATTTTTCTCCAAATCTCTATCCGATTTTAATTAGTAAAAAGGAGATAAAATTTTTTTATTTTCTTATAAAAATCAGAAAATTTATCTTGAATATTAAAATAAATATTAGTATTCTAAGTTGGGATAATATATAAAATTTATCTTGAATATTAAAATAAAACGTATTAGTATTATAAATTAAAATAGTATATTAAGGGAGAGAGGCGACATGGCCAAGTGGTAAGGCAGAGGACTGCAAATCCTCTATCCCCAGTTCAAATCTGGGTGTCGCTTCGACAAAGAATTGTGGGTTTTCTATAGATTATTTTCAATCCGAAGAACAAACTGTACTGCTCCATATAAATCAGTCTGATACATTTGAAATGTTCAAAGATTTATGATATTTATAGACAACCCGATATAATATTAAAACAATTAGTAAATAAAAGCAAGTCGATTTTGTATTATACTCATTCCCTTTCAACATAAAAAATTCAATTGTTTTTAGTTGTTTAAAATTCTCTGCCTTTTTCCGTTCACAAGTTTCTACAAGTTTATTTATAATATTATTGTAAATAAACCTAATAACTGATTAAAGGATTTTTACTAATGGATATGATCAATATTGCTTGGGCAGCGTTAATGGCTATTTTTACTTTTTCTCCTTCATTGGTTGTATGGGGGCGGAGCGGTTTATAAATAAAATTTTTTTTAAGCATTGAATTGATTCAATTCAATGCTTTCTCTTACTGTAAAAAATCTGTTTCGTATATTTCAGTTCATGCCATTTTCGTTCCAACCCCAACCTAAAATCTTGATAAACATATTTATATAGAATTGTTTTTATTAAATCTCTATATGTTTTTCTGTCACTCAGACTAATCATGTTTTTTTTTAAACCATTCTTTCTCAAATAGAGAGTTTCTATAATGAAAAAAAAAGTTGTTCCGCTTAATAGTATTTGAGATAGTAAAAGAATAGGATCTAAACGCCAACCTTGGAAAAAAAGGATTCCTCCGCATAATAATCCGATAGATGAAAAAAGAAAATCATAATATTAGGATAGGTTTTGAAGAATCTCCCCCCCTTTAAAAACCATAGATGATACGTTAGACTCTGTATGGCTTATGAGAAAAAACATAAAATATGTTTATTCTTCAAAATCCAAGTTGTTTTTTACTCTCTTGGATTGTCTTTTTCTAACCATCAAAAAAATTATTTTTTTTGTACTAGCAAAAAAGTTTCTTTAGGTTCATATTAAATTTCGTTTTTATATATACATTTCGTTTTTCCAGATAAAAAAGAATATGACAAAAATACACAATTATTATTATTATTCAGTTTATGTTCAAAACCCTATTTTCGAAATAACATAAATATATTTAAGTTTTTTAACCATAGACTTTGATAAAACTAAAAAAAGAGTTTTTCCCATTTTTTGGAAAACATTCAAGTTTCATATTAATAATATTTTATTAATATGTTGAAAAAAGTTCGTACATTAAAAATCGCACCTCTAGATACATAAGGTTCCCTTAATTTGAGGGCATACAAACATAGACCTATTATAATTAATCCCAGGCCTAATATTGTACTAGGTCCGAATTCCATGTGAGTCATTCTTTATTTACGGTATAGGATGGAGAAAGAGAAATAGAAGTACATATGTATTTCTGTTTTTCCCTTTCCTCAAAAATATTAAAACAATATTAAATTTTTTTTAATCAAATTTTTCAAAATCTAACTTTTTTGACTGGCCGTTTGGACATAAGGGATGAGTGAAAAAGCAGTGGGAATTAAAATAAACAAAGCTGTAGCAATGAATGCTGAAATGTTAACTTCCATAATTATATTATTTTAATCTAAAGGTTATTCAAAAATATTAAAAATATTATTTCATAGAATGAAAAGACAATTAAATATTATTTTGGTTAGAGTTTCTCAACCAAAAGAATATTCAAAATCGAATTAATGTTTATACAAAATATATGTAACTAAAACATATATTTTTTACCGTCAATGTATCAATATGGTAGTATAGCATAAAAATAAGTATCTAAAAAAAATTTACTAAAAATTGTTTTTTCTTGCCTTGAAGAGGATTCGAACCTCCATGCTTCCAAGCACGAAATTTTGAATCTCGCGTGTTTACCGTTTCACCATCAAGGCCGATTCTAAGCAAACTAAACTGTCTATAATATAGACATACCTTATATTATATATATATATATATATATATTATAAACAGTTTTTTCGAATACACCGAAAAAAGAACTTAAAGTTTTTTTTTAATAATGAAAAATATTCGAAGAGATGGAATTTTGGAAAAGAGAGGATAAAGGATTTATGAAAATTCCTAAAAATGTGGATCCTAATGTACAGAAAATTGTAACAAATTCAATAGGATTTTTTTTTTTCCCAATGGATGATGTAGTAACATAAGCTTGTATATAAGGATTTAGTTCAGTATTTTTTTTCAATAAAATTAATTTAATAATCTTTAGATAATAATAAAGTGACATTACACTTGTGATTAATCCAATAGAAACTAAAAAATGAAATCCTGATTGCCACCCATACCAAAACAGATAGGGTTTCCCAAAAAAACCGGTTAAGGGAGGAAGACCTCCCAAAGATAATAAACATAATGTTAATGAAATACTTAATAAAGGATCTTTTGCATATAAACCAGCATAGTCACGAACATTATCCGTTCCCGTACGCAAACCGAATAATATAATACTAGCGAATGTTCCTAAATTCATAAGAATGTGAAAAAAAAGATAAACTGTCATACTTACATAACCTTTCAAGTTACCGATTATGAGTCCAATTAAAATATATCCAATTTGGCTTATCGACGAGTAAGCAAGTATCCGTTTTATACTTGTCTGAGTAACAGCAATTAAATTTCCTAATATCATACTCAAAATAGATAAAATTTCTAAAAGAAATTTCCATTCGTTCGAGGAAAATCCGAATAAAATATTAAAAATTTTTATAGCTAAAGCTAATCCAGCGATTTTTGAGGCGACAGAAATAGAAGCAACAACTGGAGTAGGTGAGTTAGAGTCGAGAAAAATATGGAATATACTTTTTTCTCTCATTCAAAACCGTGCATGAGATTCCAATCTCACACGGCTCCTAAGTACCAAAAAATATTTTTCAATTTTTTACTTTCCTCGCGTAGGTATCTTCTTCCATTCTGGCTATTTCAAAACCTCACGAGAAATCCTTGTAATTCAATGAATTTTTCTTTTCATTCAAATCTTTGTTCGTTCTCGATAGTTCAGTAACTTAATCTATTGTAGATATTTTTGTTTATTTAATAATACCTTATTTTATACACCTTAATAATTCCGAAGAATTAGAATTAAATAACAAAGTATTTATTATCAAAAATAATCCTTAATACATTTATTGAATTTGATCCCAAAATTTCCATTTTATTTCGAAAATAAATTGATTTAATTTTGCGTTAGTTTTGTAAAAATTTCCTTTCAGTTTGAGCTAAATCTGAAATATTTTATATTAGTTATCTATTAAGCTTTTTTAACGAATCGCACTCCTTCATAAATATCGGGAGTCCATTGATGAAATGGAACTAGAGAAAGCTTGAATCCAAGACCTACTAAAATACATATGAACGAGATGGTAATTCCGTAAAAATTATATGATTGTGTAGTTAAAAGACCATATATTATTTTTTGAATATCCGTTTCTCCACCGGATAAACCGTATAACCAAGAGAATCCATAAGCAAGAATAGATGAACTTGTTCCCCCTATTAATAAATATTTCATTGCAGCTTCATTAGATCGAATATCTCGTTTTGTGTATCCGGATAGTAAATAGGAACATAAACTTAAACATTCTAACGAAACGAAAATGCTCACAAAATCATTAGCTCCACATAAAAACATTCCTCCTATAGTTGCTGTTAATATGAATGATAAAAATTCAGGAATAGGCATTTTTATACATTCAATATATTCGATTGATAAGGGAATGCATAGAAGGGAACAAAAAGCTATAAACGACCTAAATATTCTATTAAAGCTATCTGTTTCAAGTGAACCTGAAAAAGTAATAATCGGTTTTGTTTCATACTGAAATAATAATATTAGGATACTTGTTAACAAGCTTCCTAATGAAATAAAATATAACCAATTTGTTTCTTTTTCCGAAAAGGTGAAATCAATTATCAGAATAAGTAATAATCCAAAAATCAGAATACATTCTGGTAAAATACTACTCCCATATAAAAAAATCGTATCAAGTTCTAATTTCATGACGTAAGGGGTTTTGGAGGAGGAAAAAATGAAATATAAAATGATTTTTTAATACAAAAACTTTTTTCAGTTTTCATCGTATCAAAAAATCATTTTATTTAAAAAATAATAAAGTTAAAAATTTTTTTTTTAAAACCCTCTGAATGTGGGAATAACAAAATTAGTTTAGTTAGCGAAAGTGAGCGAAAGCTCTATTAGCTTCTGCCATTTTATGACTTTCTTCCCTCTTCCCGATAGCCATCCCATTACCTCTAGCTGCATCAATTAATTCATAACTCAGTTTAAAAGCCATATTTTGTCCGGATCGTTTTTCTGCTGCCGCCAATATCCAACGAATCGCTAAAGCTTTTCCTTGTGCCGAGACAATTTCTAGTGGAACTTGATAAGTTGATCCACCGATACGTCTTGCTTTGACCGTCACATTAGGAGTAACCTTTCGTATTGCTTGTCGCAATACAAACAATGGATTCTTTTTCGTTTTTTGTTTCACATTCGCCATAGTTTTATAAAGAATTCGATAAGCCAATGATTTTTTTCCATCATTCAAAATGTGATTCACTAACATATTGACTAATCTATTTCGATATATTGGATCAGGTTTTGTAATTTTTTCTTTTCGAATATCTTCACGTGACATAAATAATGGATAGTTCAAATAATAAATAGTTCAATTGATTCTTTTACGTTTCATAATTTATTTCGACTTTCTAACTCCATATTGTAGGGTAGATTTTCTATCTCCCTTCAAACCGTACATACAATTTTCATCGAATACGGCTCTTGACATCTTTCAATCACATGATGTTTACTCATTTTCGATTGAGTATCCGTTTCTTTTTCAATCTAAGAAATCTTATATTTTATAATCATTAAGTTTCTTATCTTTAGGTCTCTCCATCAATAAGAACATTTTTTTTCCCAGTTTCGCTACCTATTTCACTCGTTCTAAAAAAGAAAAATGTTTTTTTATTGGGATCTCTGACCAGATTAAACAGAGTAAGGGAAAACTTTTATTCGTTTGTAGAAAGAAAACCCTAGATAAAGTCTATTTTGTTAGTATCAACTGGAAAATTTTCGGTTGTGTAGCTAACGCGTAAAATATATATATATATATATATATATATATATATATATATATATATATATATATACAAGTATAATAGCCTGCTTTTGTCCCATTAGTAAATTCAATAATTATTTATTAGGGTTAGCTACTTTATTCCATAATCCTAGCAAAAAATTAAGTATCTAATATGATACACAAATATTAGATTATAATATATAACGCACTAGAACGCCCTTGTTGACGATCCTTTACTCCTACGGCATCGAGTGTTCCCCTAATAATGTGATATCGTACACCAGGTAAATCCTTGACCCTTCCTCCTCTTACTAAAACAACCGAATGTTCTTGTGAATTATGCCCGATGCCTGGAATATATGCGGTGATTTCAAAACCAGAAGTTGATCTAACTCGAGCTACTTTTCGTAAGGCGGAGTTTGGTTTTTTTGGTGTTGTGGTGGAAAAGTCGACAAAATTAGTTACCCAATTTATCACTCTACGAAACCGGACTTGAAATTTTCATTTCATACGGCTTCCCG